CCTGGATGAAAGGAAAGAAAGTCCCAAAAGTTACCGGGAGTGGTAGGCTTCCCAGGTGTTCGGGGCCCTTCTCCTCCCCATCAGCCCCACATAGATATCCGTGTGGCACGCCACCACATCCAATTCCTCCAGAACGAGCCCGCACGGCTCCAAGATGGCGTCGAAAACCTCCTTGATTGCACGCTTGCATTCCCTCTTTATATTGGCAATGGTTGCGCTTGTATCGGAAATATCGTTGTGGGGGATTAGCCTTGGATACCCGGCTTTTTCCTTGTACGACGTAGCAAACAGTTGACGGGTGGGCATATTTCTGGAGTGGTGTGTGCTATCCCCCCTCCGAAACAGGCGGAATAGCATATAACACACTCGAGCCACTTCGTATCCAACCTCGTTAAGGAGGTTGATGAGCTCCCGGTTCTCGTCAGGTACCTCCTTTAACCTGGATACGCAGCCTTCCAGGTCGGCTGCCAGCGGGTAAGGCGTGCCGTCCATGGTGGTGGACGGCTCCCACCCGGAGGGTAGGGCTAGCCCGGGAGCAGGAAGGCATTCAAACTGTTTATACAAGGTCTGGATAAGTGAAATACTCGAAGGAGTGACCACTACCAGCCGCTTCGCTTCCTCTACCAGTTTTTCTTCATCCCAAGTTGGCCACCCGTCTTTACCCTCCTGTAATAACTCCGGGTGCTCGCCCAGAAAAATGTCGGTCTGCTCGGCCTCTTCCTTGGTCATGTCTCCACAGGCTAAACCATCTGTTTCTACGGAGTCCCTGCAAATTTCCGATCGATAGAAAGGGTCGACACCCTCGACACCCTCGTCACGATCGACACTCTCGGCATCGTCGGCGCGGTCGATCCCTTCGGTGCGGTCGTTTTTCAAAATATCGGGCTCGCTTGAGCGCCCCCCCCCTCATATGCCCCCTACTCCGAGCCGACAACTATTTTCTTTCTGCCCAAATACTGAGATGTAGCAGCATGGGTTGCTACTGCGCAACCCTAACTGCGCGTCGCGCGGAAATACCTATATCTCCTCCGGAATAGACGACTGATCATTTTCCTAGCAAGTAATTCTGGGTGGGAAGAGACAAGTACAAGCTAGATAGGAGAATGTCGGGATCAACTACCGAAGAAGATAGAATTATCTCATAAGTTGCAGAAACAGACTAGTTAGGACAGCAGAAATGGCTTTTGATACAAATCACTTGAAATGAATTTCGTATCACAATTTGAAGTGAGTCTAGAATAAGGTATTCCGTGTGATCCCGATAATGGGATCTATTAATACACCCGATGGGATTGATGCTAGCGCGCGAGTAATCATAGCTATTTCAATAGAACTTTTCAAAATTGAAATGGATGGAGAAACTAATGAATTTTGTATATAAATCGCGGATGTGTTGCTCCTCTCATTCTTCCCAGTGAACATTAATTTAATTATTTTTAGATAGTAATAGATGGAAATGACACTTGTGACGAGCGCTACCGGAACTGATGGGTACGAACCAGCTTTCCATCCATGCCAAAAGAGATGGAGTTTACCAAAAAAACCGGATGGTGGAGGGATACCCCCTAGGGATGGTGAACGTAGAACCGGAGAGAATGTTAGAACAGGATCCTTCATATATAATCCCGCGTAATCCCTGATATTATCAGTTCCAGTTCGTAAACCAAATGAAGTGATACGAGCAAAAGTTCCCAGATTCATGAGTATATAGATAAACGTATAAGTTATCATACTCGCATAACCGTTCTCCGAGTCTGCAGCAAGTATTCCGATCATAATATATCCAATTTGGCTTATAGAGGGATAAGCTAGCATACGTTTCATACTTATTTGAGTAACGGCAATTAGATTTCCTAATATCATACTAAGAGTAGCTAATACCCCCGCAGCGATATGCCACTCATTAGATAAATATGGAAAAATTATACCGAAGAGTCGCGTAAATAAAGCTGGAGCTGCTACTTTAGAGGTAACAGAAAAAGAAGCAACGACTGGTGTAGGAGAGTCAGAGTCAAAAAGAAGATTTTCGGTCTTTTCGCTCATTCAGAACCGTGCATGAAATTCTTACTTCACACGGCTCCTGGTTCATAAGAGATTCATAACTGGTATTGCTCCCATAACCTTCCTCGTGTATGTTTGAAATCCATTATTCCTTGAATAATTAATAATCATTCAATATGAGGACTAATTATTAACTTCTCGAGGAATCCCTCATCATTTGTTTGAATTACCCACCAGGAATTTTGTTTCGAATTCTTTCTTGCTTGTTTGTCCCTATTCATTTTTCACGGGAATCACAACTATTTGTTTGTGCGGGAGAGACAAATTACGATCTTTTTTCGATTGTATGGCAAAATGCATTATAATATTAGTTATGTAGACCCAATTAATTGGCATCCATGGCTGAACGGTCAAAGCACCCAACTCATAATTGGCGAATTCACGGGTTCAACTCCTGTTGGATGCAAAGAGAGAAGGAAGAAACGACAAGAAAGAAAACCTTAGATAAAAAAAGCAGACGAACCAAGTGTTGTAAATGAAAATATTTGAAATGAAGCCAATTGTGATGCGGGGCAAACTAATGCACTATACGCGAATTGTATAAAAAAAAAAAAAGAAAACAAAATTGCATGTTCTTCAAAGTTTGGCATTCAAGTATAATATAGAAAGTGGGAGATGGTAGTTCGTCGGCTTCCCAAGCAAATTGAAGGAAAAAACAAAGAAGGGAGAGAAAGAGATACTATGATTAAATCAAATAATCAAATACTTACTGAGAAATCTATTTGTCTGCTACAACGAAACCAATATACTTTTGATGTAGATTCTGAGTTAACTAAAACTGAAATGAAAGATTGGGTCGAAAAATTCTTCAACGTCAAAGTGAAGGGTATCAATAGCTGCCGGGTACCAAATAGGAATAAAATAAAAAGAAGTAGTGAATTGGGATTTTCAAGTCGTGCAAGTCACAAAAAAATGATTGTTAGACTTCGAGATAATTGTTCTATCCCACTCTTTTTGAACTAATAACTTTATTTTTTTTTTATTTCCATCTACAAGTTAGATATCAAACCAAATCAATTCTATATAGATATATATATAAAGGAAAAAGTATGGCTATATGATTATACAAGGCGTATACTCCCGGCACTCGCAACCGGGCTATCTTGCGTTTTGGAGAAACGACAAAATCTGAACCTTATAGGCGACTAACTTTTCGTGAAGTAGCTGGGGGTGGACGCAACAACGCGGGAATCATCACCTCTAGACATAGAGGGGGCGGTCACAAGCGTTTGTATCGTAAAATCGACTTTCAACGGGACAAGACAAGTATTATTGGAAGAGTAGCAGGTGTCGAATACGACCCCAATCGAAATGCTTTTATTTGTTTAGTAAATTATGTAGATGGTGAAAAAAGATACATTTTGCACGCATGAGGAGTGGGGGTTGGCAGTATCGTAACAGCCGGACCCGAAGCACCTGTCTCAATTGGAAATGCCCTACCTCTGAGTGCGAGTGGAATATCTGATTTGCGTATTCAGAAAATAATCGATTGGGTTGTAGGCTGGTCCCATGAACCTAGCACTATTTCGAAATTATTAAATATTCTCGAATAAACCTCATTGGGGTAACCAAAGGGGGACGGTAGCGAGTGCTGAAGTCTAATAGCAACTAAATGTCTATCAACTTGAAAAGGTAAGATAATATGGAAACAGGTAAATAATCTTGAACTTAAAACAAAGAACGGGGGCATTTTCTGCGCATTTCGGGTGCAAGGAATAGACAAATTGAGTCACGACATTTGATTTGGCGGTCGGAGGCAATATCGAAGCTACGAAGTGACAGAAATAAAAAAAAAATACATGAAATTACATTTGTGTCGATGCCAAAGATAAAAAGAAGAAGTTTCCTAAGTTATCCGGAACATTGAATGGTGTTGACGCGAATCACTGAAGTCACCAAATCTGTTGCTAAATTCTTAGAAAATGCTGAATTCTCAAAAGAAAGCCAGGTGCGGGCGAAGAAGCCGAGGATACGATAAAGATGGGCCAGAAATAAAGTATTTGCGTCTTTTTAAAGAAGCGTCGATTCAATCAATTTGGTATTGTCGGGACACGGCGGCGGCCCCCAACAAAACACTCTTTTTTATCATATCCAGAAAGCTGTATGCCTCGAAAGAGGCTTGTACAGTTTGGGAAGAGATCTTTCCCAATTGGTTTCTACTTTTTAAAGAAAAGTAAGAGGAGGAATAGGTCTACTTCGACCAAAGTACCTTTAGGTACCACTATACATAATATAGAATTAAAACCTGGGAAAGGTGGATAATCGGTTAGAGCAGCTGGTACGGTAGCAAAAGTAGTGGCAAAGGAGGGTCAGTTGGCTACACTAAGACTACCTTCCAACGAGATTCGTTTAATATCTCAGAATTGTGTAGTAAGTATAGGACGAGTTGGAAACGTCGATATCAACAACGAAGGCTCGGGAAAAGCTGGGTCTCGACGCTGGTTAGGGAAACGACCTAAAGTGAGGGGGTCAGCTACGAACCCGGTAGATCATCCCCACGGAGGAGGGGAGGGTAGAACGTCGATTGGCAGGAAAAACCCATCAACCCCTTGGGGATATATTGCACTTGGAAAAAGAACTCGGAGAAAAAAGAAATATAGTAATCCTCTTATACTTCGTCGGCGCAAAGGTAACTAATAAATAGGAATATTGAGTGAGGAGGTAATTAGCCACGGCGCGTTCATCAAAGAAAGGTCCTTTTGTAGCTAATCATTTGATACGAGAGATTGAAAATCTTAATATACGGAGGGAGAAAAAGTTGATTATAACTTGGTCTCGCGCTTCGGCAATAGTCCCCACCATGATTGGTCATACCACCGCCGTTCACAACGGACGAGAGCACCTACCTATTTATGTAACTGATCGTATGGTGGGTCACAAACTGGGAGAATTCGCACCCACCCGAAACTTTCGGGGCCACGCCAGAAGTGATAAAGGATCTCGTCGATAACTAGGAAATCTTATTTCATGGAAAACAAAAAGAAATTGAAACTGGGGTCGAAAGCTTCGGCGAGAAACATCCGCGTGTCAGCTATCAAAATGCGACGTATTATTGATCGAATCCGGGGTTGTTCGTACGAAGAAGCACCTGTATCACCCGAATCTATGCCTTATAAAGCGTGTTACATCGTATCGCAATTAGTTTCTTCCGCAGCTGCAAATGCTAGTATTAATCTCGGATTAAATAAATCTGATTTGTTCATTAGTGAGGCCTGGGTGGACAATTCCACTTACTTGAAGAGATTTCGCCCTCGGGCTCAGGGGCGTGGTTATCCAATAAAAAAACCCACTTGTGAAATAAATATTAAGTTAAACTCGAGATTCCTTGAGAGAACAAAAAAGTAATGGGAGCGGATGAAACAATTCCTAATGGAAACGTATTGAAAATAAGAAACTATCACGTAAAGACTAATCTAATATTAAGTCGGGGGAAATAGATATGGGACGAAAGATTCATCCACTCGGTTTTCGACTCGGTGTAAATTAGAAGCATTATTCTTACCGGTTCGCACCCACAAGAGATTATCCCAAATTTGTTGAGGAAGATAGAAAAATACGCACTTCTGTCGAAAAATATGTGGAGAAACACGTGAAAGATGCTTCAAACTACGGCGGGGTTGGACATATTGAGATCCAGCGAAAAACGGATCCCATTCGGATTGATATACATACGGGATTTCCTGATCTACTCATTGAAGAACAGAATTCGGGAATTGATCAAATGAAGAGCGATATCGGGAATATATTAGGTCTTGGAGGTCGAAAGCTCCGAGTGACCCTGAAGGGTGTTACTCAACCATATGGAGAACCAAAAATCCTGGCGGAACATGTTGCTTCACAATTAAGAAGTAGAGTTCCTTTTCGACGAACCATGAAAAAAGCTATTGAACTCGTTGGAAGAACCAGCCACAGAGGCATCAAGATACAAATAGCCGGACGTCTCAATGGTAGTGAAATGGCTCGAGTCGAATGGGCTAGGGAAGGTAGAGTTCCCCTACAGACTATTGGGGCTCGTGTAAGCTATTGTTACCACCCGGCTCAGACAATTTATGGGGTTTTAGGCATAAAAATCCGGATATTTCGGGATACTGAATAAGATCCCTAGCTATTAAAAAAAAAAACTATGTGAGATATTTTGTTACAACCCGGGGCAGCTTCATCCTATTCCAAGTCAAAAAAAAAAAGACTATATATATATCTATTTCTTTTTTCAAATTTCAAGAGATCTTTGCTACGCTTAGTGTGCGACTCGTTCAAACAAAATCTTTTTATCCATAAAAAAAACTTAACTAATTGATTGATAAATTTCCGTCGTCAGGTACTGAGAAAGAAAGGACGGAGCAAAGTTTTATCGATGCAAATAGAGTCTTTATCCATGGAACTCTCTTTTTTCTATGGCAAAGCTAAAAGTGGTATCAATCTGTGGCTATTTCAAGAAAAGAAACAAAATAATTCAATTTTTCTTCACGATCGTATGGTTAATAACCCAACTCCACAGAGGCTGTGTTATGTAGCATAAACTAAAAGGTGTTGAAAGAGAGCTTCGAGTCAATTACTACTAGGAACGTTGACTCAATAAGACGGTTAGATAAGAAGAAGCTCCGCTGCTAGGGGGAGAACCCAAACGTTTGCTTGAAGAGACTGAAACGACGAGGGGACTTCCGAATCGAATTCAGTCGGTAAATACCGAGATTCGGCAGATAGGGTGACGAGAGAAGCCCATGTTTTGCTGAATGAAGCAAAATAAAACACAAAATTAAGAGATCGAGCTTATTCTCGCCCGCGGGTTCAATACCAAACGATATCTGAGCTAATACTTTTAAGTAAAGTAAAAATATTTGATGGAAAAAAGTAGTAGTAATCGACGGATTGCCAAAGCATAAATAAGTGGTATTGACTTCATGAGGAGCCGGTTGAAGGGAAGACTTTCACGTTCGGTTTTGTATCAGAGATGGGGGATTCATTCCTATCGCCATCGACTGTAACCCTAGACGAATCAAATACCGTAAACAACATAGAGGTAGATTAAAGGGAATATCTAATCGCGGCAATGTCGTTTCTTTCGGAAAATTTGCCCTTCAGGCTCTTGAACCTGCTTGGATTACAGCTAGGCAAATAGAGTCGGGGAGAAGAGCAATAACACGCTATGCTCGCCGAGGTGGAAAGTCATGGATACGCATTTTTCCCGACAAACCAATCACCATGAGACCTGCCGAAACGCGTATGGGCTCCGGTAAAGGATCCCCCGAATACTGGGTATCCGTAATTAGACCGGGCCGAATACTTTATGAATTAAGTGGAGTATCAGAAGATATAGCTAGAGCTGCTATGACGATGGCTGCTCACAAAATGCCGATATCTACTCGAGTCGTAACCAGCATAGAATCGTGATACCTGTTGAAGAGGCAGGGAAATAATATTTTTAGTCAATGCGAAACGGGGTAGTACTAAAAAAAACGTTTTTATCTATATTTTAGAGACGCAGAAGCGTCAAAATAAAATAAAATGATAGGAAGCATAAAAAAAAATGACTTGGAAATAGTGATGGTGGCGTTCGCAGCAAGATCCGGACCTGAATGAACTGCCACCCCGATTTTCGTTGAAACGACTATACCCCATTCATTTGTCGGGTTGGTATCCCCAACGTCAGACTATCAATAATCGATTTTTTATCTGCTGATGCGTCTAGTGATGCACCACATCCCCTTGATTCAAGTATACATATATAAATAAACTTATTATTTTTATTGATTATCAAATGATTCAAACTCAGAGTTATTTAGATGTAGCAGACAACAGCGGAGCTCGGAAATCAATGTGTATTCGAGTGTTAGGAACCGGCAATCATAAATATGCGAATACAGGTGACACTATTATGGCGGTGGTTAAAGAGGCGCTACCCAATATGTCTCTAAAAAGATCAGAAGTGGTTAGAGTAGTAGCAGCGTGCACCCGCAAAGGGATAAAACGATGTAATGGAATGATTCTTGGGTTTGATGATAATGCTGCAGTTGTTGTCAACCAAGAAGGGAATCCCAGAGGAACTAGGATTTTTGGTCCAGTAGCTAGGGAATTAAGAGAATCTAATTTTGCTAGAATAGTCTCGTTAGCCCCCGAGGTGTTGCAAGAACCGAAGACCAAAAAAATCTTCGATTGCTGATTCTTCAACTCTATTTCTAGAAATAATTGATAGTAAAGTGCGGAATCTACCAAATAATCCGGTTTAGTTGGATGTTCCAAATAAACAAAATGAGAGGTAGGGAGGGGGACGGGAGCAGGGTACCTGCTAGAAAAAAACAATAGATATGAGAGAACTTTCTTCTTTTTTTTTTTCTGCGCCTAATTCACTCCAATTTCAACTGAAAAGAGAAAGATGAAAAGAGAAAGACGTTGGGAATCATTCTGATCTTGGTAACTACAATAACTACCGATTGATATTTCACGAATAACGATACCATTTCCGCCGCGGTTACTTCTATAAGAAACGCCAATACAAGAAGAAAAGCTATGATTAGGATACCTGCCACTAAGATGACTAAAGGCATCGTCCAAATTCCGTTGAAAGAGGGTTTTTTAAAAGACGTCGCGGAGCACAGAGAAAATAAGAAAGAGTTTCTGGATGTAAGTCTGAAACATTCTGGTAAGAAAAAAGAACCTTACATTGCAGCCGTCAAGCGCATTAGTAAGCCTGGCTTGAGAGTCTATTCCAATCATCGGGAGATTCCAAAAATATTGGGCGGTATGGGAATTGCAATTCCACCAACATCTTACGGACTTGTCACAGATCGGGAGGCTCGACAGAGAAAGATTGGAGGAGAAGTCCCATGCCACGTCTGGTGATTCATGGACCTTTTTCCCTCAATAGGTAAGCACTTATTTTGGAAACTGCCATGTCTGCTATCTCTCGGGATAGATATTACCAGTAATAAATAGATCAACAATCTTTTGAAAAAATCCGTTAATAATGTGGGAGGTTTATTTATTTTGAATGATGAAAAAACAAAATCTTATTGACATGGAGGGTACAGTTACGGAATCACTTCCCAATGCCATGTTTTGAGTGTGTTCAGATAATGGGTGCCAAGTCCCGACTCACATATCGGGAAAGATCTGACGCAGTTACATAAGAATATTACCGGGAGATCGGGTAAAGGTTGAATTAAGTCCCTATGATCTTACCAAAGGACGCACCATCTACCGTCTCAGAAATAGGCAGACAAATAGCAGTCAATAGATTTTATTATTATTATTATTGCTATCTGCAAATTACTTGCTTATTGGAATTTGCTTCTTTCAATGCGGTCAGAAACAAAAAGAAAGGAGAACTCGTGTCAAATCTATCATTAGATTTACCCAACTAATTTAAGGTTGTAGCTACGAAAATTCGGGCCTCAATTCGCAAAATATGTGAGAAATGTCGATCGATTCGTAGACGTGGAAGAATCATGGTAATCTGCTGCAACCCGAAACATAAACAGAGGCAAGGATAATGAAGATACTTAGAAGGGGAAACAAGTAGAAAGTAACCACAGTCTGCTATTATGAACAATCAATCAACTATGCAAAAAAATTTGAAAAAAGTTCGTTTACGTAAAGGAAAGCGCGGGGTGCAAAAGGGGGTTATTCACATTCAAGCAAGTTCCAATAATACAATTATTACTGTCACGGACGTTCGAGGATAAGTCGCTCCTTGGTGCTCTGCCGGTGCCTGCGGATTCAAGGGCACGCGGAAGAGTACGCCATTTGCTGCCCAAGCTGCAGCGGAAAATGCTATCCGTGCATCGCTGGATCGAGGTATGAAACAGGCGGAAGTTATGATGAGCGGACCCGGCCCAGGAAGAGACACCGCTTTACGGGCTATTCGCAGAAGCGGAATAGTTCTTAGTTTCATACGTGACGTTACGCCCATGCCATGTAATGGATGTAGACCCCCCAAAAAGAGACGTGTCTAGCTAGTAGTGAGCTCCATCAAAAATAAAGAGGGATTTATCTATGCTTAAAGATGAAACATTGGTATCTACCCAAGTAATTCGCTGGAAATGCGTTGAATCAAAGACAGAAAGTAAGCGTCTTCATCATGGCCGTTTCGTCGTATCTCCCTTCAAGAGAGGCCAAGTCAGTACTGTGGGAATTGCCATGCGTAGAGCCTTGTTGGAAGAAGTCGAGGGGGCAAGCACAACATGCGCAAAATCTCAGGGAGTTGTGCATGAGTATTCCACAACAACGGGTATTTAAGAGACGATACATGATGTTTTAGTAAATCTTAGGGAAGTTGCACTTAAAAGCGAATCTAGTGATGCTAAAAAAGCAAAACTATCCGTAACTGGTCCCAAAGTAGTAACTGCCGGTGACACATCACTACCGCCCTCTGTAAAAGCGATTGACGATTCGCAATATGTGGTTACTACTACCCAACCAATATCCGTAAATACCGAATCAGAAATTGAAAAAGATTGTGGATATCGCATAGAAGATTTAAACGAATACAGAGATGGAGAATTTCCTATTGATGCTGTACCTATGCCTGTTCGAAACGCAAATTATAGTGTCCATCCATTTGGATGTGGTAGAGCGATGCGAGAGATGTCATTTATTGAAATACGGACTAATGGTAGTCTGACCCCCGACGAAGCTCTTAGCGAAGCTTCCAAAAAACTCATAGATTTATCAACTCCTTTCTTGCACGTGGAATACGAAGATGTCCTTCATTTTGAAGATAAACAAGATCCTTCCGATTCAACCGGATCATCTACACAATTTAATGATGTGGACGAATTAGGGGTAAAATCCTACGAAAACATATTTATTGACCAACTAGAGTTACCAGCTAGAGCTTCTAATTGTCTCAAACGGGCCGATATACACACAATCGCTGATTTACCTAATTATAGCCGAGGGGATTTGCTAAAAATAAAAAGTTTTGGAGAAAAATCCGTAGATCAGGTTTCAAAAGCTTTATGGGAACGTTTCGGTATGAAGTTACCTAGTAACAACGTATAGATTAAAAAAAGAAGTTGAACTTTCTGATCCAAAAAAAAAATAGGTCTAGGGAAGTATTGCTCTGCAGCGATTATTCCCTAGACCAGATATGAATACTTTTCGGGCTCGCAGAAGAAAACTATTATTATTGGAATAGTCCCAAAGTTAAAGATCCATCGATAGGTAAGGTTGCTCCGATGCCTAACCAAATAGCGACCGCGGTGCCGATTGCAAAAACTGTTGTGGCCACTGGACGTCGAAAAGGATTTTGAAATTTATTGACATTTTCAATAAAAGGGACGGTCAACGAACCTGCGGGTACTGACCCCATCGGAAGAACACCTAATAATTTATTGGGTACTGTACGAAGTATTTGAAACACGGGAGAGAAATACCACTCAGGTAATATTTCCAAAGGAGTTGCAAACGGATTTGCTGGCTCACCAATCATTGATGGTTCTGGAACTGCCAAACCCACAGTACATGCGATGGTTCCTAATATTACTACAGGAAATATATATGAAAGATCGTTGGGCCAAGCGGGTTCTCCGTGATAGTTATGTCCCATACCCTTAGCCAATTTTGCTCTCAAAACAGGATCGTTCGGGTCAGGTTTCTTTGTTATTGGGATGGACCTCTTACTCCCCCATAAGAATCGAACATGGGAATTTCTTCTCATACGGCTCAAGCGGGTCTTTAGTTGTCTCACTTCACAACGATTGATAGACAAAGAAAAGATTGACGCGGAGAAGAATTATTCTGCAGCGTGGCTTATCATCCGAGTCAGCTTAACAACTTCATTACACAGCTTTTTGGATTATCTCGTATCCCATACGTTGTGTATCGGGTAATTTGCAATGTTTGAAAGATACTTGCAAAATACGATCTGTATAGGATCTTAACTTGTTACGACTTCGGCTATTTCTCTCTTTAGATCGTTTTTTTACCCCGGCAGTTATTCTTACGAATAAGAAATATTTGATGCAAAAGAAATGTATGCATCATTTTAAAAACCGTATGTTTCATAACTTTACACAATCCTAATTGAATAGGGTTTGACGGGGCCTTTTAAAGTCTTTAGTTCGATCATAGGGAGATTCCCCAAACAACTCTCTTAGTTCGAGAAGGAGGTTTCTACATCCAGGTTTCGATTCCTCATTTTTAAAGAAAAGTTGGAAAAGAGACACATCTTTGATTGTGGCAGTATCCGGCTCAATGCGTAGCCCACGCGTTTCGGGACAAGTCACACACTCCCGTAATCCAATTTTTTTTTTTTCCTTTAACGCTTCGATTTTTTCATCCCGACATTCCGAGACGAGACCTCAATCCGCTAAATAACCTTTCATCTAGTTCGCTGGTAGGCATTAGCGGCAACAGAACAGTAACCTTTTAAGTTAAGAGGTTAGAGATTAAGGTTCTCAAGGATAGGTATTTCCCACCCCCGATTCGTAGGTAGAAATTACGAAGGACCCGAAATGCCTTGTTTACGGATCATTGGAAAATGCATTGACATAGAAGCAGCAGTAAGAAGCGGCAAGACAAAAGTATGTAAACTGTAAAAACGAGTTAATGTAGATTGACCAACACTGACACTTCCTCGTAATAACTCTACTAATGAAGATCCTATCAAGGGAATAGCTTCGGGTACACCGGTTACAATTTTGACAGCCCAGTAGCCAATTTGATCCCAGGGTAAGGAATATCCAGTCACACCAGAAGACACGGTTGATACAGCTAAAATCACCCCAGTAACCCGAGTCAATTCGCGAGGTTTTTTGAATCCCCCAGTGAGGTAAACGCGAAATACATGCGGAATCATCATTAATACCATCATACTTGCCGACCACCGATGAACGGACCGAATTAGCCAGCCAAAATTGACTTCAGTCATTATATATTGAACCGAAGAGAAAGCTTCTGTAACAGTCGGACGGTAATAGAAGGTCATAGCAAAACCGGTGGCTACCTGGACCGAAAAGCGGGTCAACGTGATTCCCCCCAAACAATAGAATATGTTCACATGAGGAGGGACATATTTACTAGTAATATCATCAGCAATTGCCTGAATTTCAAGGCGTTCCTCGAACCAATCATATACTTTAGTGAGATAGGTAAGCTTCTTCAACTCCCTCTTCGTAAACTGTACATGAAAGTTTTCTGTCATACGGCTTAGGCATAAATGTTTGAGTACCACCCATTTTGTTAGTAATCATCTGAGTGAGGGAATGAAACAAAAAGACGTTAGATCCTCGATATCTTTTTATTGATGAGTGTAAAAGGCAGTAACTTAATTCCGAAAATCTTGGAAACACATCTCGCCTAAGCCTCAAGTTAGCTTTTAATTGCCATTTGCGGCAAAAACAAACATTACTAGCGTCTTGAGAAATCTTTTCATCTTGTCGCTGTATCTACCCCTCAAAAACCGGGATAAATAAATAGAAGTTACCTCGTTCTAATCTGATTGTTTGGGCATCTACGAAACCTTAGATTTCTACTATACTTCGATAAATATTTTTAGTAATTGGTAAGAAGACCCGATGGGCAACAACTCTTCTGTAACCTCGCGGATATATGCAGCGTTGCATGATCATGGTAATTTCCTGTTATTTCTCTTCTATTGTCTAGTAAATAATCACTAGAGATGTATTTCATAGATTGTTCTTTGATCAAGCATCGAGTTATCAATATCAAGTAACAATTTTGTTACGAAGTTTAAGTAATAGATTGGTGCAAATTAATCATAGTTTGAGATTTCTCAATAAATATCGAGTTTCTCGCGTTTCGGGTGCTAGTTGCTCGACCGCTGCCCGGCGAGACACCAAAAATAAAATTTGTTCAAACAAAAAGTGTTTATTTGTTGAACCAGGTTAGTTGCAACGAATCACACACCCATATTGTCAAAACATTTGAATAAAAAATTCGCGCAATTTAACTACCTCTTGATTTCCGGACGGAAAAGTACCTCTCTGCGAACCCCTAACTGTTGCTTTTGCATCAGCGGGGTCCGGTTTTTTCTACCAGCTAATTGGAATACCATCCAATAAAACGGATGAATTATAAATTTCTAAGATGGTGACTAGAGATACTGCAAATAAAGCCATAAAAAATCCCATTAGGGGAGTAGTTCCCCAACCAGGAGCAACTTTTCCATATTCCGAATTAAGCGGCTTCAAAATTACTCCCAAGAAACTGATTCTGGGTTTACCTCTAGGAGTGTCGTCAATAACTTTCGTAGCCATAGAGCCTGCTCAATTGATTGAAATTCGCTGACTTTGTATACTATTATACCGAGTAATAACTAATATCTCTTGGGTTACATGGAAACGGAAACTGCAACTTCGGTCGCTATCTCTCTATCCCGTTCACTCGTTAGCTTCACCGGTTACGCTTTGTATACCGCTTCCGGTCAACCCTCTAGGGAACTCAGAGACCCTTTTGAGGAACATGAAGATTAGTTAGAGTCGGAGACCTTCCCAAAATTTTTAAGGAAGGTCTCTGATCAATTCCATTTTATTTTTCTTGATCATTTAGCTGATGCAACGAAATCTATTTTATTAAAATAAAAAAAAAACTTGTTACTTTCCCTTGGTAGGGACTTTGGGGGGTTCGCGAAAAAAAATGGCGAAGAATATTATACCTAAAGTAGCTACCAACAAAAATGTGTAAACCAGTGCTTCCATGGATTCAACCGTAAATTGGTATTTTGAAAATGTCTTTCATACTAATTAGTTTGGAAGAGTCTTCCACTTCCTCGTTCAAATCTTTTTAGCTTGATTTCAAGGTAGTCAATTGAATTGATCAATTAGATTTCGACAAACCAAATATGTATTTGATGAGTTTAATCCAGTCAATATTGTTGACTGAGCTGAAAGATAGACAGACCCTCCGCCTCAGTAGGATGAGTCCGAAAAGGACTTTCAAACAGCTTGTCGTTTAGTACTTGGATCCCCCAACTTTTGAAATGCTCCGAATTCAATTTGAGCGTCCAAATCGGGATCAATACCAGCAAATACATCTCTGAATGAGGTTCTTGCGCCGTGCCAAATGTGACCAAAGAAGAAGATAAGAGCGAATGTGGCGTGACCAAAAGTAAACCAACCTCGGGGGCTACTTCTAAAAACACCGTCTGATTTTAGAGTGGCACGATCAAATTCAAAGATCTCACCTAGTTGGGCACGCCTAGCATATTTCTTTACCGTAGCGGGGTCACTAAAGCTAGCACCATCTAGTTCACCGCCAAAAAAATCTACGGTTACACCTACTTGTTCAACACTGTATTTTGATTCCGCGCGTCTGAACGGTACATCGGCTCTTACGACGCCCTCGCCATCTACCAAGACTACTGGGAATGTTTCGAAAAAAGTAGGCATACGGCGTACAAACAGCTCATGGCCTTCTTTATCTTTGAAGGTGGCATGACCCAACCAACCGACGGCTATCCCATCACCGTTGTCCATTGCACCTGCTCTAAACAACCCACCTTTGGCAGGGTTGTTACCAATATAGTCGTAGAAAGCTAATTTTTCTGGGATTTTAGACCAAGCTTGGGATAGACTTAGGTTTTGAGCTTCACCCAATCGGATTCGTTTATCTATCTCTTGTTGGAAATACCCCTGATCCCATTGATAACGGGTGGGACCGAATAATTCAATTGGAGTGGCAGCGGAGCCGTACCACATCGTTCCAGCGACTACGAAAGCGGCGAAGAAGACGGCAGCAATACTGCTAGATGACACAGTTTCAACATTCCCCATGCGTAAAGCCTTGTATAATCGTTGAGGGGGACGAACACTGAGGTGGAATAAACCAGCTAGTATACCCAGTACTCCCGCTGCTATATGGTGCGAAGCTATTCCGCCTGGAACAAATGGGTCAAAACCTTCGGCTCCCCAAGCCGGATCGACAGGTTCTACTTTTCCGGTCAATCCATAGGGATCTGATACCCATATACCGGGCCCGAACAAACCCGTTACGTGAAATGCCCCAAATGCAAAACAAAGTACCCCTGAAAGGAAGAGATGAATTCCAAATATTTTTGGTAGATCTAGAGATGGCTTTCCCGTGCGATCGTCGCGAAATAGATCCAAGTCCCAATAAACCCAGTGCCAGATAGCAGCCAGAAACGACAAACCGGATAGTATGATATGAGCTGCGGCTACGCCTTCGTAACTCCAGATACCCGCATCAGTTACAGTATCTCCGGTGATGCTCCAACCTCCCCATGACTTTGTTACCCCAATGCGGGTCATAAATGGAATGACAAACATACCTTGCCTCCACATCGGATCAAGAACGGGATCAGATGGGTCAAAAGCAGATAATTCGTATAAAGCCATTGAGCCCGCCCAGCCAGAGACCAAAGCGGTATGCATCAGATGCACGGAAATGAGACGACCTGGGTCGTTTAGTACTACAGTGTGAACGCGATACCGAGGCAAACCCGTGAGAAACCCCTTTCTTGGATATTGGAGATGAGTGACCACTACGTAACTTTCTAGCGATGTAGGCTTGCGTCATAGATAGACGAAAAAGAAGTTGTTGCGTGGAATATCCAAATCAGATATTCTGGTTCGTGATTGGATCCACACCGGTAACAAGAAAAACAAACAAATAATTTTTTTTGTTTGCAGCGGTAAACAGTTTCATTCACCTCTCCACCTATTTGTTTTTTGTTTGTCCAAAACATAACAATTAGGTTGTAAAAGACAAGCCAATAACTTCTCTTTTAGGAACGGGTAAAGACAGAGATATTTTAGCATCTATCTTCTTCATATAACAATGTAGAGATTGGTCCCATCAGAGTCTGTTAATATATGCAAAATTTGGGGGTTTCGGCCTCCCTCCCCCCACGCTGCCTCCACTAAACATGTTATAATATGACAAAAGCTTTTTTTTTTAGGTATAGCTTCTACGTTCTCAATTTGGAGGTAACTACAAAAATCTTCAGCAATTTTTTCATGCCAATCGGTGTTCCAAAGGTGCCCTTTCGTCTACCTGGGGAAGAGGATGCGGTTTGGGTCGACGTGTAGTACGACTCGTTAGATATATCGAGCCATGTGGAACCCACTCCATCATTTTTATCCGATCGATTTGTCTCTATCTCGCTTGGAATCGACTAATCTATCAGTCTTCAAATGCGTGATAAAAGATTGTCAATAGATTTGTTAATCGTTAGAATCCACGGCTAGTTAGAATGAACAGATTCTTCAGGCTCCGGTCACTCGGTCCCATAGATCGGTAATAGCGGGAACGGCTACGAAGTGGGAATCAGGATGCAAGAAGATCAAAATAGAGCCATTCTTTTTGAGTACATTATCAATGGGAATGGGAGCAGGGGAAGTAAAACTACTTGTTCCGTATGTACGAGTGGTGATCGGAAACCGCCCCCCCCCGAAGTAGAGGATGAACCTAAAGATTCTTTCCATCAAAGGGACTCAATCAAGAACAGGAATATATTGGTGTAAGAGGGAGAGGTCAGCACGCTGGAGTAGGTTTCGCCGATCGCCAGTTATTATGTGGTTCGGGATGTGCGGTATACGGCCCAAACAAACCTGAACCAAAAACGGCATGCGTCTAATCCGGATAGGATTAAAAAGAAAAAGTTTCTTATCTTTTTTTTTTTTACGTGAAAGCCACCAGAGCCGTATGCTTCTAACGACGCCTACACGGTTCTAGGAGGGGGGACAGTGAGGTCAGAACCACATAAACCTATCCTGATCAACCGGCTTTATCGGGAAAGACTTCTTTTTTCGGGTCAACAAGTAGATGACGAAATTGCCAATCAACCTATCGGTATCATGATGTACCTCAATGGAGAAGATCAAGCCAAAGATACGTACTTGTATGTAAATTCCCCTGGTGGGGGAGTTTTAGCTGGAATATCCGTATATGATGCCATGCAATTCGTCGTACCAGATGTACATACTATTTGCATCGGACTAGCTGCTTCAATGGGATCTTTTACTTTGGCCGGGGGGGAAATTACCAGACGTATAGCACTACCTCACGCTTGGCGCCAATGATTTGTATGGATTAATACCTTGCCTTCGCCTAATTGAGGCAACAACAGCATGGCAATCAATACTCGGCAAATTCTATTATACATATCCAAAAAAGAAATAGTGAAGCGCTGGGAGAGTGAAGTGAATCAAAATACATTTTTGCATTTGTGGTAGACTTACCAGCGATCGATATTTCTTAGCGTCATAAGTTGTATAAAATGTTGAATCTACTCAATTTATTAAAATCCAATTTTTTTTTTTTTTTCAAGAAAAATCAAATTGTTGAAGAGTTCGACGATGACGATTCTGTTTTCCATCGAGAGTATACATAGCAAACCTCGGGACTGCTCCGCTTAGGCGATGAAGCAACGGAACCATCATAGTACGTTCGAAAGAAAGGATGGTCTCATCTTAAAATAATCTTCCTATTAAAACAATCTTCCTATAATATGGAAAGAAAGTTATTAAGAGGGTAGGCGCTAAATTTATGATGAAAAAAAATTTGATTCTTAAATACTGATTTCATCAACTTTCTTGGCCCACCAGAAGCATAGCCGTATGCAAAGGCAGTTGCCCGTACGGTTAGACCTAGTCAAAGCTATTTAATCAGGGTAATGATTCACCAACCCGCTAGTTCATATTATGATGGACAAGCCGGAGAATGTGTCATGGAAGCAGAAGAAGTATCAAAACTCCGCGATTGCATAACTAAAGTCTATGCGCAAAGAACCGGTAAACCTCTATGGGTAATTTCCGAAGATATGGAAAGAGACGTTTCTCCGTCAGCGGAAGAAGCTAAAGATTATGGTGTTGCGGATCTCGTAGCGTCGGAAAACGCTCCAGGTTGAAGATTCGGCAAATAAGAAACACTTTGAGGTTCACAAAAATAGGTAAATTAGTGTCATAAAAAAAAAGTTTTTTTTTCGTAGTTTCACAATTGTTTGTCTAGGCAACTACTAACTCACCCACTTTGCTCGAAGCAAATTTTGAAGTGCCCTTTTGGTACTTCAACCAAAAGAGTGTAGTAAAATTTGAGTTTTGTCTATCAGGATAGAGTGGGTTCGTTCTCTCCATATGGTTGATAATTTTCTGAACCAAATAGATTCTATGTATCTTTGAACGTGCCAACAAATCAACAACTTATTAGAAAAGCTAGACAACGGTTGGGGAGTGGAACAAAATCCCCCGCTCTTCGGGGATGCCCCCAACGGCGAGGAGTATGTACCAGGGTGTATGTGTGACTCGTTCGGATCGGAAACCTAGGGCATTATGGGGTTGATGTCGTAGAATAACCCTCCAATTAAGGGATAAATCCATAATCCATCTGTTTTGATAAGAAATAGAAATTCGTGGTTGCAGTCGGCGCAAGCCCGATCATCTTGATTTGGGATGATAATAATCAATCGATAGTAGTAAAATAAAATTATTAAGCGAAGTCAAGATGATGGTATCAATTTTCATACCTCTTTTGCCAATACTGTTGCAGTGGCAGCAACTCCGGGTCAGCTGCTTCGCCAACCTCCGACGTAAAATACCGTTACTATACAAAAAATTATCTTTGTCATAAAAAGAAAATGGAAGTAAAAAAAATCCAGGTTAATGGGTGGAGCTGGATATTGCGGATCATACGACCCGCCAACAGCAATTTCGTTTTCCTCATCCCAGGAAAGATCTAAGCTCCGGTATATAGGAGGGACCCAGCTGCCAGAATAGATGGACCACGGAAACATTGGAATCCGTAACATTTCCGGTACGACGTATAGCCTATTGATAAATAAAGAACAAATGAACGAAGGGGCATCTAATCCGGAATACTTACAGAGGGGAAAATCGGAGTAGCAAAAGCCACTGGAATCTCTACTTATCACACTAGATAGGGAGAAAAAAAATAGATAAAAAAATTTGTGAACGAGCGATTGATTATTCTAACCAAAGAACAAAGGAATTGACCAACGGTTTACTTAAAAAGAAAATCTATTTCTATTATCGGCACGAATATACTACTCCTAGAAATGAAAAATTTTTGATAACTGATGGAGTTTTCAAAAATTAGGAAATAGCTATGATCTTTTAAAGATTGAGGGGTATCGCGTGTCACTGCACGTAGCGTCACTAAAATAAATTTAGAATTGTAATAAATTATGTAAATGCATTTGACAAAAAGAAAATCTATCTATTTTTCCGAATTGGTATTTTCAACTAAGATAAATTGGAGGGAAACTAGCTGAAAAAATAGCATAACCCAAAAATAAATGGATATTTTAAATTAAAAAGAATCCTATGTGAGGCTATATATCTAACGACCAGAGTAAAACGAGGATCCGTTGCTCGGAAGCATCGCAAAGATATTCTTGAATTTGCATCCGGATTTTTGGGGGCTCATTCAAAGCTGTTTAAAGCAGCAAACCAGCAGGAAAAAAAGGCGTTAGCGTCTGCTTATATAGATAGGCATAAGCGAAAGAGAGAGTTTCGTCGTTTATGGATCGCTCGGATTAATGCAGCAGCACGGGAGAACGGAATGACGTACAGCTCGATGATTCACAATTTGTCTGAGAATCAAGTTTTTTTGAATTGCAAGGCACTTGCGCAAGTAGCTATCCTAGATGCCTACTGCTTTTCTAGGCTCGTACGGGAAATAAACAATAAGATACATTGATGTACGACGATAAGCCTCTCCGAATCATTTTTCTCGGAGAGGCAGGAGGGAAATAGCAAATTCAATTGCAGATCGGAGAAAAAATAAGAAAAGAAAGTAAAAGAAGAGGGAAACAAGTACAGAAATAAAACTTTTTGGTTTGGGGAGATCAGTTGACTAAACTTAACTTAAGTTTTTTTTTTTTTAACACCTGTTTTACAGCTAATTATCAGTAGATTGATAGATCTCCCAAAACTCAACTCTAAAGAATTAATTTTCATTATTTGAGAAGGGTAGCAACGCCAGAATACGGGCTCTCTTTATGGCGGTAGCTACTGAACGCTGCTGCTTTGAAGTTAGTCTATTCATCCGTCTCGGTAGTATTCTTCCCCGCTCACTCACGAATCGACGAAGTAAGCTCGTATTCTTGTAATCAATAGTTTCATCAGAGCGAATAGATGGGGAACGTCTACGGGAAGATCGTTTAGAATTATTCATGACACTTTATTTGCGACTACCGACACGTATTAATATTGATTACTTCTAAGTCAATCAGAAATATTATTTATTTCTTCAACTCTTTGTGAAAAGTATGTTTTTGGCAACAAAAACAATATTTTTTTAATTCCAATCTAGTAGGTGTGTTACGTCGGTTCTTACGCGTAGTATATCGGGAAATACCGATAAATTTATCACCAGCCTGTTTCCTAGTACAACCTGTACACTCCAAGGCGATAGTTACCCTCGCATCTTTACTTTTGGTCATAAATTGATTGCCCCCTATTAATTATTATTAATATTCTTTTTTTTTTTGGGGGGGGGCCGCAGGTAGGTCCAAACAAATTTGACTGAACTACTTGCAAAGGTTTAACCGTTATAATTTGGAATTTACTCATTCTCATCAATTTGCTACTTCCGTTACAAAGTCTAAATTCCGGTCATTTTTATGTTTTGCGCACTTTCCTCTCCTGACAACTTTTTGGATCAAAAAAATGGAAATAATAAAGCGTCTGGAAAGAAACGATTTGTTTCTATTAGTGAACCAGCCAACGAACCAAACCATATTGTAGCTACGACAGGAGCCGTAGAGAGGTACACTTTTACGTGTTGCATTAGAAATCCCCCTTCTTCACTTTTTTTCTTCTCTATTTTTGTCCCTATTCTCTTTTTATTTCTCTTTTTTAGAAATTCGATATTTGCTACGTGTGCGTCAATTCCCATTCTCAAAAAATCAATAATTTTGTAGTACCCGACACCGCCAGTAATGTCAATAATATTTATGAAAATGAAATAGAAATTGAAGAATCGGTAAAAGGCAATGACTTTTCAAAAAATCAATTTTTGTTTTACTGGTAGCCGGTACCTACAACTATTGGTTATAATCAATCAGATTAAGTAGTATTGGGTCGATAATACCAATTCCGAATCGAGATTAATAGGGATGTGGCGCAGCTCGGTAGCGTGTTTGTTTTGGGTACAAAATGTCGCAGGTTCAAATCCCGTCATCCCTATTTTTGATTCATGTATCAAGCTTTAATAATGAGACTTATTCTCTTGTTTAATTGATCTGTATCTTTTACTTACGGGAACAAAAGTCTTCATCTTCCTTGCTTTTTTGTATTTAACTTCCTTCCTGCCTGGGCGGGGAGGGAGCTATCCGCCACCCCATTTCCTTTCTTTATTAACCGAGATAAAAGAGGATCTCCTAAGAAGGAAGCGCTCTTAGTTCAGTCCGGTAGAACGCGGGTCTCCAAAACCCGATGTCGTAGGTTCAAATCCTATAGGGCGTGTATAGTGCCACTTGACCAAAAATTACTCAATCAAGTTCGTGTGCACCGAAACCACAAAAACGATAGATTCATTGTCGTTGCCGTTAAAGCAATCCCTCGTTTTTCCTTCCCAGATGAAAATAATTTTCAAATGAGTGATAGACAAAATGAAGAAAAGAAAAAAGTACTTTTAAATAGATATCTTTCGTTCTCTTCTCTATCTCAGTGTCTTATCTAGGATATAACAACTAGTAAATTCTATCGAATATCTAGTTGATCACCACGTCGATATTGCGGGTATGCGGTTACAAACGATCCAGCTAGGGTTATTGGAATCGAACCCGACACAATTCCAGATAATGATGCTTCAACCATTCTAGTTTGTAGATATCTGATGTGAATACTTACCAGAGTGAAATTAAGCATCAATCAGTAATCAATGATTGGTAAGTGCAACGGATTGGTAAGAACCGCCCAGGTCCTCCTTCTTTATTTATCCTTCTTTTTCTAGATAATAAAGCTGAATCAAAGAAGCTGTATTTTGTTCGATCCGACAAATGAAGTTAAGGTTGAAATTGGTACAGACGTTAAAAGGGCGAAGTAGCTTAATAAGGTGAGCATGTATTTGAATACCAAATTATCTGACAGATGGGTTAGTATACGACTTTCCCGAGTAGTTTATCACTTGAAGTTGCTGAAGCAAAGTCGTTTTTTAGGATTCGTTAAGCCAGAAGTAATTATGAAAATCCACTGAGGCGTCTAAGCACATCAATTTAGTTTACCCGGGGTACGATCGTGCCATACTTCTATCTGAGATAAACAATCCTATTGTATCTTTCCTATGGTTAATTAATCGGGTAGAAATTGCCAGCAGCCTCCCTTTTTTTTTTTAACTATCTTTTTTTTTTTACGAAGTGCCTATTCCGTCGATCTAATACGTATGGGTCTACTAGAAACTAGTAATTGCTTACACGTGCTAGGAGCAGGCATCAGTAACCACAGGATAAAGGGCCGTAGAAAGACACTTCCAACGTTCATAAATTCCCGTATTAGTCCATATCATATCTGGCCAAGTCTTTTCAATCTGACCTAGTCTACGTTTACTCGATACGGGACAACCACGCAGTAAAGGTTTTGGGAGTGTCGAAAACTCTACCTGTTACTAGCAAGTAACCTTGCCGCATCAGGGGTGGGCTAGCTATACTGACCCAGTATATTTCGGATATACCCTGGGTATATTAGTGACAACCTAAACTTGGGTTAGTTTCGGTTCGGGGAAGTCTGCTGGTAGATCGTTCCACGTCTCCTACCCCTTTTACCCCTTTTCGAGAAACAATCCGTTTTAGTATTAAAAGAGAGATACGGAGCTGAACATGTCTGGGAATACAGGAGAACGTCCCTTTGCCGACATTATTACTAGTATTCGATACTGGGTCATCCACAGCATTACTATACCTTCCCCGTTTATTGCAGGCTGGCTATTTGTGAGTACAGGTTTAGCTTACGATGTTTTCGGAAGCCCCCGTCCAAATGAATATTTCTCAGAGAACCGACAAGAAGTTCCCTTACTAACTGGTCGTTTCGATTCGCTGGAACAGGTTGATGCATTTACCAAATCTTTCTAGGAGAAACTAATGGCTCTAGACAAAACTTATCCAATTTTCACTGTTAGATGGTTAGCTGTCCACGGATTAGCTGCACCGACGGTTTTCTTTTTGGGGTCCATATCAGCGATGCAATTCACTCAAAGATAATTTTTAGTGAGCCTTGAATCTATGACACAACCGAATCCGAATAAACAGAGCGTAGAATCGAATCGTACAAGCCTTTACTGGGGACTATTACTGATTTTTGTACCCGCCGTTCCATCTTCTAATTATTTCTTTAATTAGAAACTAAAAAGAATTGTCTAAGAAAAAAATCAAGATCCTACTTATTTGTGATTGTTCATGTATCGATTCGCGACCAAGCGAGAAAACCAACAAAAATAGGGGAGGGGAGGTGGAACAAATGACCAATACCACTGGAAGGATTCCATTGTGGTTGGTAGGTACTGCAGCCGGTACACTTGTGATAGGTTTGATAGGAGTATTTTTCTACGGAGCCTATTCAGGGTTAGGATCGTCTCTTCGATAACAACTATCATTGGATAATGAATAACCATTGAAGACTCTTTTTCACTTGCAGATTGAGCGGAGAATTTGTGCCAAATATCACAAACAAGATTTTTGTTTTTTCTCCTCCTTTTATTGCAAAGAAGGAAAATAAAAAAGATATTGTTCAATAGGTCTCTCGCTAGGTAGATAGAGACGGGTGAATAATTTATCAAGTACGGTGGTTTGCTGACCGGACATGTCGCTTGACTGCAGCTGTATCAGATTAAAATTATGGATTTCGTAAATAGACGAGTCGATCGGTTCTTTTCTCAAGAAAGAATCGGTCGAGGCTGAATGGGACGACACCCACAACGAGATATTTTTAATATTTTATTATATTAACCTTCATACTTGATTGTAATAGATTTATCTTGCAGTTTCAAATAGGTAATTGAGCTCGGGAAAAGAAACTCGTTTAATAGGGATTACTCAATAGGTTTCTGGATACGACCGATATCCTAAATATTTGCAAACTAAAAAGTAGTTTCCGTCCAAGATAATGGGAGACCAAATTCTCCCTTTAACCGAACAGTTGAAACAGATTTTGGCGACGCTGAAAACGAACACTTAGAGGCATGTAAAAATTAATTCTCTATTGGGGAAAAGCTCCCACTTGATTCTGGAGGTGTGCTACATATATGCCCTTCCATCCCTTTGATAGAGGCGGAGGCACCTACTGATAAAAGTACCCCGCTCTTTAATTGCAATTATTTGTCACTTACTACGAAGACACAACAGGCTAGGTTGATACTCATGCATGGGGGGAGGTGGGGCTGGGCCACCACAGCGAACCATTGGCAGGACCTCAAGAGGGTTATGGATCAGCCAAAAGAAAAGCTGGGGATTCAACTGAAAACGTCGACACGGTGGTATGTCATACGGGCATCATCTACGCGATGCTCGCGGAGCAGAAACCCCCCGGGGGGGGGAAAGACCGGCCAGTGGGCATCGCAGTAGCCGTTAGCCCGCTCGCTTCCTGGACAGTGGCTTCCCACGACCCAGTTTTGGCCATTGATGTATCCAGCCGGTGGGATGCTCTCGGGGGGATTTGGTACGCCTCAAGAACGATGGTTTGCTCTTCTTTACTCGGACCTCAGTAATGTGCTTCCCCGATTGGATAGTTTATTGAAAGGGAGCCGTCCACCCAATACTTCTCGTATCGGGAGGGGAGATACCCCTGAACTGAAGTCTCCCCCCCCATCCCCTCGTCGTATGACGAGAAACAAAAAAGAAGCCGACAAAGTCGATATTGTTCCCATATATAGGATAGGGCTCTGCATTCGGCGTGGGCGGCCCGTTGCGTTGCTAGCCGCTACGGACTGCACCGCAACCACCGATTTGAAAACGGAAAGATGAGAAGGATTATACTCAACTACCAATTCAGTTACTGAACAATGGAGTAAGGGGTAATAAAAAACAAAAGGGGTAGGGAATCAGAAATTCATTTCTGCCAACTGAACCTTTTCAAATTGTTTTTTCTTAAGTACGAGAAATATCTGTGCCAGAGTAACCGATGCCAAAAAAGCCAGGAGACCTTTAATACGCAACGGGTCTTGGAGTGCAATTTCGACCTCTTCTTGTCCGAATCCACCAACATTAGGGTTATTGGTTAGTGGCTGATCGGTCTTAACAAACTCACCTTCTGAAACGATAAGTTCGGGACCGGGTGGAATGACATCAGTTACTTGACGACCCTCAGATGATTCTTCGATAATGATTTCGTATCCACCTTTTCCCTCTCTACGTACAACTCTCTTTATTTTTCCCGTTACTGAAGCGGTATAAACCGTGTTATTGCTTCGACTCCCATCCGGATAAATTTGGCCCCTCCCTCTGTTCCCTCCAACATAAATAGGGTATTTAAGGAAATGCGTTCCCTTATTAGTAGCAGGGTCTGGTGATAGAATTGGAAACACAATTTCACTGTATAGTTTACCTGGCACCGGACCTATCACGATTATATTTTCCTTGCCGGGACGGTAGCTCTGAAACGACAATTTTCCCAATTTTTCCTTGAGTTCGGGTGGAATGCGATCGGAGGGGGCTAATTCAAATCCTTCAGGTAGGATGAGGACAGCACCAACATTCAATCCCCCTTTTTTTCCATTTGCAAGTACTTATTTTATCTACGTGTCGTAGGGGATCTTAACAACTGCTTCAAATACAGTATCGGGAAGAACAGACTGTGGGGCCTCGATATCCACAGATTTCTTGGCTAAGTGGCAGTTGGCGCATACAATACGCCCCGTAGCTTCGCGTGGATTTTCATAATTCTGTTGTGCAAGAATCGGATATGCATTTGATACAGATGGACAGTTCAAGTTACCAAAACTGATCGATGCTGCAAGTGACAGAATCCACCATTTTTTTACCCAATTCTTCGTAATTCTTGTTTGCATAGATTGATCCCGAGTCTTTGTACAAACGGGTCGTTTCCCGACGCCGCGTAGTATCCAGCAATTTATCCTTATTCGAATTCTTTTTTTTTACCCCTTTTTCGTTTTATCTTTGCCATTATTAGCAGGTAGCAAACAAGGCAAAGGTTTAAATCCGAACTGTTGTCGAAAACGAGTCTAACTCGTTAGATGCAAATTTGGGAGAGTAACTATCATTCACTCATTGTGTGGTAAGTTGCTACAACCGAAGGAGATGCGCGATTTAAGTGACGAAAAATCCAGTACTTAAATACTGTATCTAAAATAACCGGAAAGGTTGAGACGAAGCGGGAAATTACATATTTATTGGGAATCGATCCGAAGTGTTCGAAGAAGTACCCTATGAGAATCTCCCAACCATGGGGGGAATGGAACCCTACACATAAATCAGTTAGTGAAGGAATGGAAAACGCTTTCATTGTGTCATTCGAGCTATAAAATGACTCTTGAATCCGGGAATTTGGAACTGCAAGTCTCTTTCGACCCATTACGAACGATAATACTGGGATGGCGATGCCAATTACATCGGTCACTAACTGCAGCAGTAGCTGGATATTCGGCTCATTATACATTATTGCCAATTGAATAGTCTCGTTGTACGCATTTGCATCATAATTCTGCAATTGCGTATCTGCAGCATTTCCAGTCGCATCATCTAACCAAAGTAATGCTTCTACTCTTCGGAGCTGCCTCAGAGCTTTTTCTTCCTGAAAGGGATTAATAAATATTTGGATCTGGGAGATGTTCCACCAACCCCTAATCCAAGGTTCTAAAAACCAATTTTTGAGACTGATTGGAATTGCGAGAGGGAGAATCAGCAAAAACCCAATATATCGAAGAGAAGCTAATGCTTGATTTTTAGCCAATTCAAAATCGTTATGTACTAATAAACTTGATTGATTTGTCAATTCTGCCTTGAACCTAGATAAGGTGCGAATTACAGACCGAGGCACCAGACTAATGGATTCATAAGCCGCCGCACTGTCGGGAAAATCTGTTGATTCCCAACCAAGGGATTCCTCAATCAATTTTCGATTAGTTTGAAACGAAAAGGGGTTTATGGAACAGCGTTCTCCCTGATGATCAAATTCGTTTAAGGATGCTTCAATCCAAGCCAATTTTCTATTCATTTTCTCCACATTATTCAACTCGTGAAATACGCATCTTTTCGTAAAAGCAAGATCATTTTCCGGTTTATCTTCCGAAAAACCACCGATTCTTCTTGTTTCATCACTCGTTTCGTCATCCCCGTAAAAATTACGGCAAGACCTTAAAGATATTTTTCGTATAAGCAAAGTATTTGAAGGGTTGTGCGGAGGCACATCCAAACAATTTTCTATTACAAATTTGTTTGTACAATGGGGGTTCTGTCTAATTGTCAGCGGCCAAAGAAACCTCGTCTCAGAAAGAAACCTTAGGTTCTTCTGCATTCCCAAGATCAATCTGCTAAATCTGTGCTCTAGGAGACTGCAATAGATTGTATATTTAAATTTATTAAATCCCGTGTTTGCGGGAGATGCCTCAGCTCGCAACGAATCTACCGCTTTCGAAGGAGATAAAGTTCTTTCTATGAAAAATGAAGATTCGTCTCTTAGAGACTGTAACTGCTTACTAGCCTCGTAAGCCCTATCCGAAGAACGGTGTGGGGTATTGAAAAACCATTGAACAATTCTCCATTTATAATCATGTAAGCTCATATATCAATTGTATATCAATCAGGGGGGGGGAAGTCCGCAAAGTACGAGACTGATCAAATTAATTTTTTTTTTCTTTTAATTAGGTTGTAATTAGACTATCCCTTCGGACCCTCCCCAAAATATTTTTCCTACTATCTCACTAGCTTTATTTTTCTATGTAGATTATTCGATTATTGAATTAGATGAGTTTCAAAATCCTTCAATTGATACACGCGGGAAACGAGCAAGTTCGGCTGCTTTTTCTTCCATATCTCCCGAGGTTAAACCTTCGCCGATCCTGGTTAGGGGGATATTTTGTCGACCCCTTACTTTCAAGTAGAGAATTCGACGTGGATAAAGACCTTCTCGACTTTCCAGTCCAACTGCTTCCACATCTTTCAATCCGAGTCGAATGCAAATACGCCGGTTCTTTCCAGGAAAGCCCCACCGAAAAATTGAAAAGATTCCTTCGCGCTTATCAAACAAATTGTATCCGCCCCCCACGTTCCGAAACGCAGTACACCACAAATAAAATCCGAGGAAAAGACCTGCGATGCCGTAAAAACACATTACAATACCTTGTGGAATAAAAACAATTTGTTGAGACGAGAGTCCCGGGATCAAATCTTTGCCGATGCAGCTGGAGAACCCAACCAGTAAGAAACCTGTTGCGCCGGAGACCAGGATACAGGCCCAACATGAATTTGCAAATGTACGGGAACCTCTCACAAAATCTACTCGGATCCACTTAGAGCGACAAGTCATCACTATTTCCTCAAAGATTGCATAATGAGTCGATTACCCATCCCGTCATCAACTTTACTTTCCTTATTTTTTTTTTTCCAAAGTTCGTGCAGTTTATTCATTTCGGGGAAAAGCTCTCCGATGCACCTCGTCTGATGATCGGGTATCAAATCAGAATCTGAACATATGGATAGTTGTCCACACATATCCCACTCCAACGACAAATAAATAATCTATATCTCATTTCTATGTGAGATGAAAATGAGACATAGATTGGAGTGACATCATCAAACTTTTCGGGGCTCGGGCATAGTCATTACTGAAACTTCGTGAAGGTAATCCGGCCAATCGGGTAGCCCAATTGAGTGCTAGTTCAGACTAGCCATCAAAATTGATTCGTATCGCGGAATCATCGAGCAATTTATTTTGTTTTGAAAAAACAAAATTATGAAATCTCATCCCGCTCTATGTGGAGAAATAAAAAAGCCATTGTAACTGCTGGAAACACCAAACCTACTAGGGGTACAAAAATGGAGGGCAGATAGGATGCTGTCATAATGAAATTACCTCAAATGAAATAAGAAAAAGAAAAAATCTATTTATACAATAACGTATCGTCGTTTCACTTTTTTTTCTAATATTTAATGATATTCTTTTTGTTCCACAAAGAAAAGGGTTTTCTAGACTTATAGAAAACTAATCTAATTGGGAATTCAAATTTTCAGGGGTTTCCTGAGGAGGGGACAAGTACACCGCGACCAAAAAATCCGATAGATAGATAAGAATATCTATCTATCGGTAGATAGAATAATGATTATGTAGTGATTGATTGATAACAAGATGTGGCTTTGCTAAAAATAGGAAAAAAAAGAAAATTTGGAAGAAATTCAAATCTTATTATAAGGAGCTGATGAATAAGGCTCGGATATTTCGCTCAAGACACCCTTCAGGAGGTTACGTGGAACAATCAAATCGAGTAGCCCATTATCAAATAAAGATTCAGCTGCTTGAAAACCATCAGGTATCTTTTGACGCGATGTTTATTCAATTACCCTTTTACCAGCGAATGCTGTATAGGCTTTGGACTCGGCAATAGTTATATCCCCCAACATGCCGGAACTGGCAGTGACACCCCCCGTAGTTGGATAGGTAAGAACCGATATATAGAGCAATCTTTTCTGAACTTGATGAATTTGCGAAACGGAAGAAATCTTAGCCATTTGCGTTAAGCTTGACGTTCCTTCTTGCATACGCGCTCCTCCAGAGGCACAGATTGAAATTAGTGGCAGAGACTTGTGTGTGGCATATTCGATTGAACGGGTAATTTTTTCGCCTACTACGGAACCCATACTCCCCCCCATGAAATGAAAGTCCATGACACCAAGTGCAATAAGTGTTCCATTTGGATACCCTATACCTGTTTGAGCAGCATCAGTTAAACCCGTTTTTTCCTGAGAGGTAGCGATACGATTCTGATGAGAATCCTCATCGAAAAAACCTAAAGCATCTTTTGCAACCATGTCTTCATCCATGGGAATCCAAGTGTTGCGATCAATTAAAAGTTCGATCCTTTCCATACTATTCATTGAAAGGTGATAACCACGTTCTTCACAAACACTTTTATTCTGTTTTGAAAATTTCACATGAAGCATGTTCCCACAGTTATCACACCGAGCCCATAATCCCTTGTTGGTATTAATGCTTATCCGCCTATCCCTTTCCCTTTCACTTGAAATAGAGCCTTTTGTAGCTTCCTCGAGAAAAGCTCCAATCAATCCACCAAATTTGCGTTTATCTTCAAACCAATTTATTACAGACGTAAAAATTTCCTCATCTGGTTGTCCCCCCCCAGCCCGTGTAATCGAAAAGAATCCAGTTTTTTAGATTATGCTTTACCGATGGGCTAGGCAAATAAATATTAATTTTTTTTTTTCAAGCGGCAGAATCATTGTCTAATTCAAATAGGTACCGGGAAATCGGAACCAATCTCAAGCTCATTGACCCAATAACTAGTTGGTAATTGAATAGTTATTTATCGGATCAATCATATTTTAGATGTTTGACTTTGGTTATCCAACAAAACAACCTGTTGCAAAGCAATTCTTAGTAAAACTTTTCCTAGTAAAGCGTTGGGTTTAACTCCATGCCGATCGTTCGTATATTGTTACTTTTCAATTTCAATTGGTAGGGATTTGAACCCCCAGATCCGTGGTTAGAGACCATGTGCTCCCCCGACTGAGCAACCAACCTCAATGTGTAACGTATTAGGAGTATGGGAAATAATATTTATTTCCCAATACTCCCAGTCTTTTTCATGACTCCCATAGGACGGATGCTAGTAGCAAATAGATATAGAAAGTTAACCTTAGTCAGGTTTCTTTTTTTTTTATTTGGCTACATCCAATGTATCCACAGCTTCGAATTCAAATTTGATTTCTTTCCATATTTCGCATGCGGCGGCCAATTCAGGACTCCACTTACTGGCTTCACGAATAATTTCATTACCTTCGCGAGCGAGGTCACGGCCCTCATTACGGGCTTGTACACAAGCCTCCAATGCAACTCGGTTAGCTACGGCACCAGGCGCATTTCCCCAAGGATGTCCCAGGGTTCCTCCACCGAACTGCAAGACAGAGTCGTCTCCGAAGATTTCGGTTAGAGCGGGCATGTGCCAGACGTGGATACCCCCTGAAGCGACGGGAATTACACCCGGCATAGATACCCAATCTTGGGTGAAATAGATGCCTCGGCTACGGTCTTTTTCGATGTAGTCGTCGCGAAGCAAATCAACAAAACCCAGAGTGATGTCCCGTTCTCCCTCTAGTTTGCCTACTACGGTTCCAGCGTGGATGTGATCTCCGCCGGACATGCGTAATGCTTTAGCTAATACGCGAAAATGCATACCGTGATTTTTTTGTCTATCGATCACAGCATGCATCGCGCGGTGAATATGAAGAAGCAGCCCATTGTCTCTGCAATAAAAAGCTAAGGTGGTATTTGCGGTAAACCCCCCGGTCAGGTAGTCGTGCATGACAATTGGTGCCCCCAATTCTCTTGCAAAAACAGCTCTCTTCAACATTTCGTCACACGTACCTGCAGTGGCATTTAGGTAATGTCCTTTGATTTCGCCTGTTTCAGCCTGGGATTTGAAGAGAGCTTCTGCCACGAACAGGAAGCGATCTCTCCAACGCATGAATGGTTGGGAATTTACGTTTTCATCATCTTTTGTGAAGTCAAGTCCACCACGAAGACATTCATAGACGGCTCTACCGTAATTCTTAGCAGATAAGCCCAATTTTGGCTTGATCGTACATCCCAATAAGGGACGTCCATATTTGTTCAGTTTATCCCTTTCAACCTGAATGCCATGAGGCGGTCCAATGAAAGTTTTAGAATAAGCAGGAGGAATTCGAAGATCTTCTAGACGCAGAGCGCGTAGGGCCTTGAACCCAAATACATTACCTACAATGGAAGTGAACATGTTGGTAACAGAACCTTCTTCGAATAGGTCCAAGGGATAAGCTACATATGCAATATATTGATTATCTTCTCCAGGGACGGGTTCGATGCCGTAGCATCGACCCTTGTAACGATCGAGACTGGTAAGCCCATCTGTCCAGACAGTGGTCCATGTACCTGTGGAGGATTCCGCAGCTACCGCAGCTCCGGCTTCCTCAGGCGGTACTCCGGGTTGAGGAGTCATTCGAAAGGCTGCTAAGATATCAGTGTCTTTGGTCGGATACTCGGGAGTGTAATAGGTCAGTCGATAATCCTTAACACCAGCTTTGAATCCAACACCTGCTTTAGTCTCCGTTTGTGGTGACATTGGTTCGCTCCTCCCTATGACTAAAATAGTAAATCTTACAAAAATGAGATCTGCTCGGCATAGGTAGAATACTTTGATGCGAGACGTAAAGTGGGTTCCGGTAATTCAACCTACACGCGATACCTATACCTGTCAAAAATCCGTTTCTTCAAGCATGGAACATTACCATTTTATACTGCGTCTTATGCAGGGTGCAACTAACCACTAAGGTTTCTTGCAAAAAATGCTTAAAAAATTGCATTCTGTACCATTTCAATACATTGACTCAGGAATCTCTTCGTGGTTAGACTGGTCGGTAGAACAAAAAAGGGATCAAACCAAATATTTGCTGGTCCGTCGTGTATGCTGGTCCATTCCGTTTAGAAGGAACGAAAACATACAAATAAAGAATGAAGATTCGATGGATAGAACGTAAGGTGATAGTAACATAAAACAAAGTGAGCTTCTTTACAGGTTTTTAGGATGCGGATTTTGCGAATCCCTTAAGTCCTATATAAAAAAGAAATATTTTTTTTGGATCGACAGTATTTTTTTCCCCTCTGTTTATTTCATTTATCTGTAGCTATATCTACAAACTAAAAAAAAGTTGGAAAGAAAACTAGTGACTCCTTCTTCACCATCTGTTGACGACGAAGTACCAGATATTTCTATCGATTCAGTACTCAAATAAAGATAATACACCAAAATAGTTATGAAAACCAGTTCCCTCTCTTTCAAAATTTCTGAATTGGTGGAAAAAAACGTGGGATACATCACTCAGATCATTGGACCAGTATCAGATGTGGCCTCTTCTCCGGGGAAAATGCCCAATATTTACAACTCATTAGTAGTCAAGGGACAAAACCCAGCAGGTCAGGAGATTAATGTTACTTGCGAGGTCCAACAACTGCTAGGTAATAATGAGGTCAGAGCCGTAGCTATGAGTGCCACAGATGGTTTAATGAGAGGTATGGGTGCTGTTGATACGGGAGCCCCCCTCAGTGTTCCTGTTGGTGAAGTCACTCTTGGCCGAATCTTCAATGTCCTCGGCGAACCCGTAGATAATCTGGGTCCTGTGGAAAATAGTCTAACATTTCCAATTCACAGGTCCGCCCCAGCATTTACCCAGTTGGATACTAAATTATCGATTTTTGAAACCGGGATTAAAGTTGTGGATCTCTTGGCTCCATATCGTCGAGGTGGAAAAATCGGGTTATTTGGGGGAGCCGGAGTCGGAAAGACGGTTCTTATTATGGAATTGATTAATAATATTGCCAAAGCTCATGGAGGTGTATCTGTATTTGGTGGGGCAGGAGAACGTACACGTGAAGGTAATGATCTTTACATGGAGATGAAAGAGTCAAAAGTTATTAATGAACAAAATATATCAGAATCAAAAGTGGCTTTGGTTTATGGTCAGATGAATGAACCGCCGGGAGCTCGTATGAGAGTTGGCTTAACCGCCCCAACAATGGCAGAATATTTCCGAGATGTCAACAAGCAAGATGTACTCTTATTCATTGACAACATATTTCGCTTTGTCCAGGCGGGATCAGAAGTTTCGGCGTCGCTGGGTAGAATGCCTTCTGCCGTGGGTTATCAACCGACCCTTGGTACAGAAATGGGATCTTTGCAAGAGCGGATTACTTCCACCAAAGAAGGATCAATAACTTCCATTCAAGCCGTTTACGTACCTGCGGATGATTTGACTGACCCAGCCCCCGCTACGACATTTGCGCACCTAGATGCTACTACTGTTCTTTCAAGAGGATTAGCAGCAAAAGGTATTTATCCAGCCGTGGATCCCCTGGATTCGACCTCGACTATGTTACAGCCTTGGATTGTAGGTGAAGAGCATTATGAGACGGCACAGGGCGTTAAGCAGACTTTGCAGCGTTACAAGGAACTTCAAGATATTATAGCTATTCCCGGACTGGACGAGTTATCTGAAGAAGACCGTTTGACGGTAGCTAGAGCTCGAAAAATAGAACGTTTCTTATCACAACCCTTTTTTGTAGCGGAAGTCTTTACCGGTTCCCCTGGGAAGTATGTCAGTTTACCAGAAACCATTAAGGGATTTCAAATGATTCTTCCTGGAGAGTCGGATAATCTTCCCGAACAAGCTTTTTATTTGGTTGGTGGTATCGACGAAGCCACCGCAAAAGCCGCAACTTTACAAGTGGAGGGTCAATGAAAGGGATGGTCTCAAATCTTCGCGTAATGGCCCCTAATCGAATCGTTTGGAACGCCGAGGTTTGGGAAATCACTTTACCGACCAATAGTGGTCAGATTGGTATATTACCTAATCACGCGCCGCTTCTTACAGCCTCGGATATGGGAGTTTCAAGAATACGTCGTGATGGACAATGGTCCGCAATGGCACTGATGGGTGGTTTCGCCACGATAGAGAATAATCAGGTAACAATATTAGTTAACGAAGCGGAAAGAGCTACCGAAATTGATCCTGACGAAGCTCGAAGAACTTTTCAGACGGCTCAGGCTGACTTAGCTAAAGCAGAAGGCAAGAAAAAAGTGATAGAAGCTAATTTGGCATTTAAGAGAGCCAAGGCGAGATTAGAAGCTTCAAATGCCGTTTAACCTGCTTTTTCTGACGACCCTGCCTGCGGGGCGTTAATCGAAGTGATACAGGGCGCATTTGATTCAGCAGTCCCGGAATAGTGATATTATGGTACTACGCACAGAATCTATTTGAAGTGTCTCGAAAGTAGTAAAACTTGTTAGGTACCAACCCAATTGTCATGGTATCTAATAAGTTTTACCTACTATTGGATTCGAACCAATGACTCTCGCCGTATGAAAGCGATACTCTAACCACTGAGTCAAGTAGGCCGTTGATATCTTCCCTTACACGCTCATATTCTATCTCTACCTATCGAGATCTGTGATTTATAGATATAGATATACATATCTATTATACTCAGAGGAGTACCTGAAAACAACTGCATGCATGTTTCATCATTAAAAATTAAGAATTGTTTTATTCTAACCTTTTTTGAAACTGGTTAGTTGACTTGACAAAAATTGGTTGATACTGATACAATTCTTATTGTATGATCGATTTGGTAAAGGGCTATAGCTCAGCGGTAGAGCGCCTCGTTTACACGTGCGCCGATGTTTTTTTCGAGAAGGTTTATCGAACTCAGCGATTCGCGCAAAATCCTGCATGATAAAATTCTGTCTTACTTTCACTAGCAGATGCAAAAGAACAGTAGCATGGCAGATTAAGTTGCCTGAAAAAAGGTCAATTTAGAAAAGTTGATATGGTGAATGGATGATCTATCCAATGCTGGAGATGGTGGGGACGACGCGGGGTCCCCAAACAAGATCTCTTCCTCGTCTCACGAACTTTTGGGTGTAAAAAGTATCGTATATGTCTTCCAAGCGACAGAGAATCTTCAATATTGTGAGGTAGATCTGTGTCTGCTAAAGGCAAACCTGTGTCAACATCAGTAACCTTCTCAAGAGACTTCGGGATTGCTTCGTCTATTTCTTTATTTCTTCTTTTTTATGAAAAAGAAAGTAAAAAATAGGTTGGGTACACGGAACCATCTTTTCTGGTAAACCAAAAAAAAAGATTGGTGCATCAGCAGTTATTCGTTCCTTTCAACTAACTTGGGGAACAGCTGGTAAGAGAGCCCAATGCCGTAAAAGCGGCATGTTGGGTTCGTTAAGCAGTTCCAGAATGTTTATATATATATTCCGATCTGCATGACCGAGAGTGTCTACGGTTCGAATCCGTATAGCCCTAACTTAAAAAAAAGCGTGAAACAGAATCATTCGTATGTTGCAGCATCTTCAAGCCATTTCAAATCTAACAAATTAGATTCCAAAATCCAAATTTTTTACCTTTAATAAAGGGGAGATCTGGTGTAGCTAATAGTTCACCGGGTCGGCAAGATGGATAGTCAATTCAGGGTGTCTAATACCCCAATAGTCCGACTAAAAAACTGACATTATAAGAAGTTAACTTCTTTCTTTTTCATTCTATACCAGTATCAACAAACTGGAACTCTGATTCACTTCCCCAAAAAGGCTATACGTGTTAAACCTATACTAGTATAGCAAGACAATACTTTTTAAGACGAAAGAAAAGAAAGGAGTATGTAAATGTTTTTGCTCCACCAATATGACTCTTTCCGGATCTTTTTACTAGTATCTATATCTATTCCCTATTTAGCTTTTTTGATTCCCGGACTCATTGCCCCCACTCGAGAGAGTCCAGAGAAGCTAACAAGCTACGAGTCGGGTATCGAACCGAAGGGAGATACTTGGATTCAATTTCAGATACGTTATTACATGTTTGCTTTAGTTTTTACGGTCTCCGACGTCGAAACAGTCTTTCTCTATCCCTGGGCTGTAGCGTTCAGGGAACTGGGTCTATTTGCTCTCATCGAAGTGATCATCTTTATATTTATACTAATAGTCGGTTTGGTTCATGCATGGCGAAAAGGAGCATTGGAATGGTCCCAATTATTGAACATTCAGATGAAAGTAGCAAAAACAGGGTCGAGCTCCGCGGCAAAAACATTCCCCTGAATTCGATGGAGTCTCTGCTCCCCGATCGCGGCATGTCAAATTCAATTCTTTTAGCTAACATTAATGACTTTTCCAACTGGTCTAGATTATCCAGCTTGTGGCCACTTCTCTACGGCACAAGCTGCTGCTTCATTGAATTTGCCTCTCTAATCGGTTCACGGTTTGATTTTGACCGATACGGTTTAGTACCTAGATCTAGTCCTAGACAGGCAGACCTTATTGTCACTGCCGGTACGATAACCATGAAAATGGCTCCGTCCCTCGTGAGACTGTATGAACAAATGCCCGAACCAAAATATGTAATTGCTATGGGAGCTTGCACCATCACAGGAGGCATGTTCGCCACAGATTCTTATAGTACCGTTCGCGGGGTAGACAAATTAATTCCCGTTGATATTCATTTGCCGGGTCGCCCACCCAAGCCTGAATCTATTATTGATGCTGTGACAAAACTTCGTAAGAAAATCGCTCGAGAAAACTACGAAGATCAAACTTCCCGTCACACTCGAACAAAATATTTTAGTTTAAATCACCGACTCGATTTCGTACCTAGCTTTCTTACTGGTGAGTACAATCAACAAATAACTAATTGTCGCACAAATTATTTACTAAGTCTAAGTACTCCCTCGGGAGCTTCGCAAAAGCTGAAGGATAAGTTTGAAGAATCAAGAGAAGAAGTCACTGAATAACTAAATTTTGGAGCTAGATAGGAAAGAGAAGAAGAGAGAGGTATTAACCAATATGAATACTATCGATGAAGATGAGTTCAATATCGAGACGCGGGGTCGATTATCTGCTTGGCCGACTAGGCGTAACTTTGCCCATCGACCTCTAGGTTATGATTATAGAGGCGTCGAAACCCTGCAGGTAAAATCAGAGGAGTGGTTGTCTGTAGCTGTTGCTCCATACGTGTATGGTTTCAATTACCTGCGCTCCCAATGTGCTTACGATGCAACACCGGGAGGATCCTTAGTAAGCGTGTATCATCTCACACAGATGCAAAATGAGCCGGATCAACCCGAGGAAGTTTGTATAAAAATATTTGTTCCGAGAGATAACCCTAGAATACCGTCGGCTTATTGGGTTTGGAAAAGTCCCGACTTCCAAGAACGCGAATCTTATGATATGTTGGGAATAATTTACGAAGGTCATCCTCATCTTAGGCGTATACTAATGCCGGAAAGTTGGATCGGATGGCCTTTGCGTAAAGATTACATTGTACCCAACTTTTATGAATTACAGGATGCTTATTAGGTTGCATAAAAGCAACAAATATCTAGTCGTTGATAGAGATTTATCTTTCTACCCATCATTGACATCTCATTTTTGAGAGAACTTTTTACCAAGCGACGCTTGAAGGAACCACCCCTTTTTCAAGAATACTTACGTCGTTGTGATCTCCAATTAGTATTTTTGGAGACGATTATTTTTCTATATCACCGGATCAAATTATTTTCTAGTCGATTTGGATGCCAAGAACCAGACTTGAACTGGTGACACGAGGATTTTCAGTCCTCTGCTCTACCGACTGAGCTATCCCGGCTAACTTATGGATGGATACAACTCAAGTAAGAATGAGACGAGGATATTTTTCTTCTCTATCTTTGATCTTCTCTATCTTTGGATGGATAGACCAGCAACCTGGCTCTTATTAATCTGTTTATGACCACTCTAGTTAGTGGTAGATTGGCTAATCAGACAGTTTTTTAAACTGAAACTGTCTGGGTAGACAAACCGCGCGCTGTCTTTTTTTTTTTTTGAAAAAAAAAAAAAGATTAAGCTGCTTTCGGAAGAGACAGGGCATCCACATAAGTCGATCAAACTCTGAGTCGAACAAGTTGTTTTCACCACCTAGTCTTTTGAAGGGAAGTAAATCAATGACGTGAACCCGAACAATATCAGTTGAAGTGTCTCGTTGGGGATAGAGGGACTCGAACCCTCACGGTCGAAACCAACGGATTTTCTTTCTACCGCAACTTACGTTGCTGGTTGCGCTAGCTGCGTAGAACAGGACTCTATCTTTATTCATGAAGAGGTTATTAGTTGCTACTACCTCACTTGTTGAAGATTATTCATTCATATATAATGAACAAGCAAGCCCTGCAAGGGGTAGAGAAATAATATGGAAACTAGCAATAGAAAGAAATATATATTTAGTATTCTGTTAATTGAATGATATTGGCGTGGTTTTGCGCGAGGGGGTCAACTCCAAACCAAAGCAGGGGTCGCGTCCAACTCTCATTCGGAAAAAAAACTGGAATTTTTTAGTACGTTTTCGTCTTCTACTCCTATATCTCAGCTCATAAGTTGAGCTACACAGACCATTTAATTTAAATAGTTAATTCTTTCTTGAATTAGCAACTAATCGATTGCTCGTTGGAATAACCCCCGTCGAGTCTCTGTACCTATCTCGTTCCATCACCTTAAATTGATTGAAATGATACGAGATTTGGCTCAGGATCGCCCATTAAATAATCCTAGGTTCCCCTGAATCTGGGGGCTGTCACTTGGTATGTTCCCATACCCAGGCTCAATTTGATTGAGTCCGCCGCGTCTGCCATTCCGCCATATCCCCACTCTTTGGGCCCCAACGAACTGATAGGATAGATATACAACGAATTGACTAGAAACTTCCGGTATGCCTGCGTCTCGTGATCTGCCCGAATCAATTCTGCTTTATCCACCCCCGAGCCTATCGAATATTATAGAACAAATACACATGTTTGTCTATGCATCAAATTATTAGGGTCTATCACATACTTGTGAAGTACAAAAACAAGCCGTTTTTTTTTCTACTCTAATTAGCTACTAAATAATATGTGATCCCATTACTCACCTAGCCAACATTTATATTCTACTAGATAAGTATATATGAATGCGCTATTTGGAGCAATAATCTATTTCACCAGTCCGTTCAATTTTTTTCATTCAAATCTTTATATGAATGGGCCTGTTACAAGATTATTGTTCGACACAAGGTATGCCCGCTGGTGGGTATTTATCTACCCCCCCCCCCCTCCCTTTTTTCAAATGTTGATAACAAATTAAGTCTTTATCAGTTCCTATTCATATGTTATGATTGTCAGAGACACCAATCTCTAAGAAAATTGGTTGAATGTCACTTTCAGCAGAGCAAAAACTCAATAGTAATTTTATGCTGATTTTTTACATTTTTTTCTTCATTCATTTATGAAACGTTTACAGAAAAGGAGTTTTTACGTCTCGCTACCGAGGACCTCGTTTGAAAATGATACGTCGTCTAAAGAATCTACCGGGGCTTACAGGTGAAACATCCAACTTGGGAGAAACTCGAGTTGCTAATGATCAATCAGGTTCAAAAAAAATCTCTCAATTTTGCGTGCGTTTGGAGGCCAAACAGAGATTACGTTTCAGTTATGGATTAACAGAACGCCAACCGCTTAACTATGTTCGTATTGCTAGAAAAACTAAGGGTTCGACAGGCCAAGTATCGTTGCAGTTACTTGAGATGCGTCTAGATAATGTTATTTTCCATCCAGGTGTGGCTTCTACCATTCCTGCCGCTAGACAATTAGTTAATCATAGGCATATTTTAGTGAACAACCGCATTGTGGATATACCAAGTTATCGTTGCGAACCAAAAGATATTATTACTGTTCGAAATCGACCAACTTCTTCTAATGTACTCAGAAATGCGTCTTTTGGCAGGGACAAAATACCAGATCATTTGACTCTTTCTCTAACGGAAGGTAACAGACCAACAGGATTGGTGAATCGTATTGCAAATCGAGAATCCGTCGATTTGAATATCAATGAATTGTTAGTTGTTGAGTATTACTCCCGCAAAGCTTAACAATCCTCGATTTTCTTGAATTGAATGGAATGATTTGAAGATGCTTACTCCAGGCGTGGCCGGGCAAAGGACGCGAAGTGACAGAAAGTAACAAGTAGATTACTGAAAAATTAACGAAAGTCTTACAGTTTATCTGAGTCATTTCTTTTCTAAGAAATGAATTCCAAATCTTTTCTTTTAAAATGGAACCTTGTAGTGTACAACAAGTTAAATCGACGTATCATGCGATATTTCGTCCGAGCCACCGATACTCGTAATTTCAATGAATTTCCTACTAAGAGATCACCAATTTTGAAAGTTTCTAGTGGAATGTTCTTTCAATATTATTTGAAGCTCCCACTCGGGATTAACTTCAGGTTTGTCTGTCTCAAATCGGCAATTTGCCGAGAGTTTAGCAAAGAAAAGGACGTGGAAATAAAAATACAGAAAGGAAGGGGAGGGATTCGAACCCTCGGTAGATAGAAATCTGCTTAGCATTTCCGATGCTACGCCTTAAACCGCTCGGCCACCCTTCCTAGGGTGGGGTAGTTGATTAGTGAAATAATCTCAAATATTCTATCTAGTTGGGCGGTGAAACGACAAGTGATTTGTCAGCGGTACTTACAGAGAAATACTTTTTGAGATATAAATCAAAGACGAAATAGATGTCCGATGTGGTTTATCACCCCCTCACCGTTTTTTCTGTATCATCAGCCAAACATACCTCTTTTTTGTAATCTCAAATAAGATTATATTAATCTTAATAATAAGTGAAATGTGAAAAAGAAATAAGGAGTTGGAATTGATTATGCCTAGATCTCAGAGAAATGACAATTCTATTGACAAAACTTTCACAATTCTAGCAGATATTTCATTGCAAATTCTACCTACCACTAAGAGAGAGAGGGAGGCTTTTACATATTACAGGGATGGTGCGATTCGAAAAAGGGGGCGGTTTAGCGTCGCGTCATTCAAAATGAATTGAAGAGGTCCCATCCCCGACAGGCCCACATTTGGTGAAGGTGTGTTTTGATTGGCAAACAAATCCTTCGATCGCGTATCCGCGATTGGTGCAGCCTCGGACGCTACAGCTCCGCCGATTTTACCTGGATCTTGGTATCAAGCAAGAGGTTAAACCTAATGAAATCTAATGCACGGTGATTTCAGAAGTAAGCATCAGAGGGGGGGGAGGTAGGCACTACATGGAGGAATCGGCAATACAAAATTTTCGTTAAATTTAAATTTCGATAGATATCGCCTCTTTTAAAAAACTTTTGAGTCCCGGTAATTACCAACAGTGATTAGGGTAACAAACAGCCATCCCGTTTGTGTCTTGGATACCCGTAAAATCATCGGAGATTGTCGAGGTGCGTAACCCCCCTAAAATACGAAGCGTTGGGAACGAAGAAATTGCCGAGGAGTTTATCGTTTTTGGTAATAACTTATTGAGATAATGCAACCGTCTCAATAAAAAAAAAATTCTTTGCAAGAAGGATGGTTAGACACTGGTTTCGTGAGACACTAGCCCCCGCTTAATCCCAAAAGCGGAGTAGAGATTTCAAACACCATTATTCTCTTTTGCATCGGGCGGGAGGAGCCGCATGAGGTGAGAATCTCACGTACGGTTTTGAAGCGGGGCTTATTTGCACAAGCAACCGCAACGGATGTCGGCCCAATCTGAAGGAGAATATGCTGAAGCTTTATAAAGTTATTACAAAGCTATGCGTCTAGAAATTGATTCTTACGATCGAAGTTACATACTTCATAATATAGGTCTTACTCATACCAGTAATGGGAAACATGCAGAAGCTTTGGAATATTATTTTCAAGCACTAGAGCGGAATTCTTCTCCGCCACAAGCTTTTAATAATATGGCTGTGATCTGCCACTACGTGCGACTACCTACACTTTGGGATTTTTTAGTTTACAACTATTCAACCAACAAAGAAGGCTTTCCCCAAGCATACTTCCGACCGGAAGTTGTTACAAGCTGCGGAATTGAGTCCCCCTCGAAGCAACTCAGATTTGGGGGAGGAAGATAGCCTAACTGTCCCATGGATAATCGGCTGAATCGAAAAATAAAGCATCGTAAAGATTTATCATTGAAAATCTGGGTCGATACAATGAAATCGGTCCATCAAAAGAGTTATACAATTTGTCTCTGTAGCAGAGAGGATTGGGATAAAAATAAGTGACGGACCGCGGTGTAGTATCAAATCCCAAAGGAAAAATTTTTCTACTCTAAAAGGATCCATATTAAGATAGGGTAGGTGGTGCGGAAAAAGATTATTATTCTCTTTCATTAACTAGGAGTGCGGAAAATATTTTATTCGAAATGAATGAAATTAGAAACCTGACTATTATTAGTTCCTTCAGAGTTCGGGAGTAATCCCCACTCCTTGACTGGGAGATCAAAGACTAATCTAATAGTGGAATCGTTTGAGCCGTATGAGGTGGGAAACTCCCGAGTTCGGTTCCAAAGGAGGAGATCGCAAACGAATCATCCATCCTGACCGAGGGGAACAGGCCATTCAACAAGGAGATTTAGAGATTTCAGAAGCTTGGTTCAATCAAGCTGCTGAGTATTGGAAACAGGCAATAGCACCTTCCCCCAGTAATTACATTGAAGCACAGAATCGGTTAAAAATTACAGGACGCTCTTTTTTTGTTTAGTTAGTGGGGTAGGCACGGCGACGTGAAGTAGAGGTATGTAACGAATATAGTTAAAAAGAAAGAAGAAGTTAGAGATTTTTGATTACCCGATATTGAGTTGGCTGCAGTCAGCTCCTTTCCCCTACCGAATGAATGATTTATTTTGCAACGTCCATTAGGCACTGATGGATTGTGCGATAATACCACTAAATGCCTACCCTGCATAACTTTTCTATCGCAGTTGTTCAAGTTTCAAACTCAGAGGGAAGGAGGATGCTTCACTACTGGATAGTAAAAAGTAAAAGTCCTAGTTCTCAGAAGTTGCGTATCTTCCGCTGGTAGGTTGTTGCTATCCCTCGCCCGAAGAGAGGAGAATCTCGATGACTATTCGTTCGCCAGAACCAGAAGTCAAGATTATGGTGGAAAAGGATCCCGTGAAAACCTCTTTTGAGAGATGGGCTCAACCTGGACATTTCTCGAGAAGTTTGGCTAAGGGTCCCAGTACCACCACATGGATTTGGAACTTACATGCCGATGCTCATGATTTCGATAGTCATACCAATGATTTAGAGGATATATCCCGTAAGATATTTAGCGCCCATTTTGGTCAACTAGCTATTATTTTTATCTGGCTAAGCGGCATGTACTTTCACGGGGCTCGTTTCTCCAATTACGAAGCATGGCTAAATGATCCCGCTCACGTGAAGCCTAGTGCCCAAGTTGTTTGGCCAATAGTGGGTCAAGAGATACTTAATGGGGATGTAGGCGGGGGATTCCAGGGCGTACAGATAACGTCCGGATTATTTCAACTTTGGCGAGCTTCAGGAATAACCAATGAGTTACAGCTCTATTGCACAGCCGTCGGTGCGTTAATCTGTGCCGGATTGATGTTTTTTGCCGGTTGGTTTCATTATCACAAGGCTGCTCCAAAATTGGCTTGGTTCCAAAATGTTGAATCCATGCTTAATCACCATTTGGCAGGTCTACTCGGGTTGGGCTCCCTAGGGTGGGCGGGACATCAGATACACGTTTCGTTACCAATTAACCAGCTATTGGACGCGGGAGTTGACCCCAGAGAAGTACCCCTTCCCCACGAATCTATCCTTAATCGTGATCTTTTGGCTGAAGCGTATCCGAGTTTTGCAAAAGGATTAATCCCATTTTTCACTCTTGACTGGCCAGAATATTCAGATTTTCCGACCTTCCGTGGGGGATTGAATCCAGTGACGGGGGGATTGTGGCTAACCGACACTGCACATCACCATCTAGCCATTGCGGTTCTTTTTTTGGTAGCTGGCCACATGTATAGAACCAATTGGGGTATCGGACATAGCACAAAAGAGATTTTGGAAGCTCATAAAGGCCCTTTTACTGGTGAAGGCCACAAAGGTCTGTATGAAATTTTAACAAGTTCATGGCATGCTCAATTAGCTATTAATCTTGCCATGCTGGGTTCCTTAACAATTATTGTGGCCCATCACATGTATGCTATGCCCCCTTATCCGTACTTAGCCACTGATTATGCTACACAACTTTCCTTGTTTACACATCACATGTGGATAGGGGGTTTCTTAGTAACTGGCGCGGCTGCACACGCGGCTATTTTCATGGTAAGGGACTACGATCCAACTAATCAATACAACAATTTGTTAGATCGTGTCATTCGGCATCGTGATGCAATAATTTCACACCTTAACTGGGTTTGCATCTTCTTGGGCTTTCACAGTTTTGGTCTGTACATTCATAATGATACTATGAGTGCCTTGGGGCGGCCACAAGATATGTTTTCAGATACTGCTATTCAATTACAACCCATATTTGCTCAGTGGGTGCAAACTACCCACGCTTTGGCTCCTGGCCTAACTGCACCGAATGCGGTGGCAAGTACCAGCTTAACCTGGGGTGGTAGTGACTTAGTAGCAGTAGCTGGAAAAGTTGCCTTAGCTCCAATTCCATTAGGTACTGCAGATTTTTTGGTACACCACATTCATGCATTTACAATTCATGTTACTGTATTAATATTACTGAAAGGTGTTTTGTTTGCGCGCAGTTCCCGATTAGTACCCGATAAAGCAAATCTTGGTTTTCGTTTTCCCTGTGACGGGCCCGGTAGAGGAGGCACCTGTCAGGTATCCGCTTGGGACCACGTTTTCTTGGGGTTGTTCTGGATGTACAACTCCATTTCCGTAGTTTTATTTCACTTCAGTTGGAAAATGCAATCCGATGTATGGGGCACTATAAGCGAGCAGGGAACAGTGAACCATATAACTGGAGGAAACTTCGCGCAAAGTGCAACAACAATTAATGGCTGGTTACGGGATTTCTTGTGGGCACAGGCCTCTCAAGTCATTCAATCATATGGTTCTTCATTATCCGCGTATGGTCTTCTATTCCTAGGGGCTCATTTTGTTTGGGCCTTCAGTCTAATGTTCCTATTTAGTGGTCGCGGATACTGGCAAGAATTGATTGAATCCATTGTTTGGGCTCACAACAAATTGAAAGTTGCTCCTGTTACCCAACCTAGGGCCCTAAGTATCATACAGGGACGCGCCGTGGGAGTAACTCATTACCTTCTGGGTGGAATCGCCACAACATGGGCGTTCTTCCTGGCGAGAATCATTGCAGTGGGATAATGGCTAGGAGGATTTGAGAAACATTACGGCATCAAGATTTCCGAAGTTCAGCCAGGGTCTATCCCAAGACCCAACTACTCGTCGTATCTGGTTCGGTATAGCCACTGCGCATGACTTCGAGAGTCATGACGATACTACCGAGGAACGTCTCTATCAAAAAATATTTGCATCTCATTCCGGTCAATTAGCTATAATCTTTCTATGGACTTCTGGAAATTTATTCCATGTGGCTTGGCAGGGTAACTTTGAGGCGTGGGTGCAGGACCCACTACATGTAAGACCAATTGCTCATGCCATTTGGGATCCCCATTTTGGTCAACCAGCTGTCGAGGCTTATACCCGAGGGGGGGCTGCGGGTCCAGTCAATATCGCGTATTCCGGTGTATATCAATGGTGGTACACCATCGGTCTACGCAATAACCAAGATCTTTATAGTGGAGCTATCTTTTTGATAGCCACTTCCGCTTTGTTCTTACTAGCTAGCTGGTTACACCTGCAACCCAAATGGAAACCAGGCATTTCTTGGTTCAAGAATGCTGAATCCCGGCTAAATCACCATCTTTCAGGACTCTTCGGAGTGAGTTCTTTAGCTTGGACAGGACATTTAATTCATGTAGCGATTCCCGAAGCTAGGGGCGGACATGTGAGGTGGGGGAATTTGCTAGCCGCGACTCCGCATCCTGAGGGATTGAGACCATTCTTTTCAGGTCAGTGGAGCGTTTACGCGCAAAATCCCGATTCCAGTACTCATTTGTTCAGTAGTTCCCAAGGAGCCGGAACGGCTATTTCAACTTTCTTGGGGGGATTCCATCCACAAACTCAAAGTTTGTGGTTAACTGATATTGCTCATCACCATTTGGCAATTGCCGTTGCGTTTATAATTGCCGGTCACATGTACAGAACTAATTCTGGTATTGGACACAGTATGAAAGAGATTCTGGAGGCTCATACTCCTCCAGGGGGTAGGTTGGGACGTGGACACAAAGGACTCTACGATACGGTCAATAATTCTCTACATTTTCAATTAGGACTCGCTTTAGCCGCTTTAGGGGTCATCACCTCTTTGGTCGCGCAACACATGTATTCGTTACCTGCTTATGCTTTTATAGCACAGGATTATACGACCCAAGCTGCGCTATACACCCACCACCAATATATTGCCGGGTTTATAATGGCAGGAGCCTTCGCACATGGAGCGATATTCTTCATCAGAGATTACGATCCGGACCAAAATAAAGATAATGTTTTAGCAAGAATGTTGGAGCATAAGGAAGCAATAATATCCCATTTAAGTTGGGCTAGTTTATTCCTAGGGTTCCACACACTAGGGCTTTACGTCCATAACGACGTAATGTTAGCTTTTGGGACTCCGGAGAAGCAAATTCTTATTGAACCTATATTTGCTCAATGGATCCAAGCTACTCATGGTAAAGCTTTGTATGGTTTCGATGTACTTCTATCTTCGGCAGATAGTCCGGCCATTAATGCCGGTCGGGGATTGTGGTTACCCGGTTGGTTAGATGCTATTAATAGCGACAGTAACTCGTTATATCTAACGATTGGACCCGGTGATTTTCTAGTTCACCACGCTATTGCTTTGGGTCTACACACAACTACACTGATTTTAGTGAAAGGTGCATTAGATGCGCGTGGCTCCAAGCTGATGCCAGATAAAAAAGAATTTGGTTATAGTTTTCCTTGCGATGGTCCCGGCCGAGGCGGTACCTGCGACATCTCAGCCTGGGATGCCTTTTATTTAGCCGTTTTTTGGATGTTGAATACCATTGGATGGGTCACCTTCTACTGGCACTGGAAACACATCACCTTGTGGCAAGGCAATGTTGCTCAATTTAACGAATCTTCTACCTATTTGATGGGATGGTTGAGGGATTATTTATGGTTGAACTCCTCGCAACTTATTAACGGCTACAATCCCTTCGGTATGAACAGCTTATCCGTATGGGCATGGATGTTCTTATTTGGACATCTTGTATGGGCTATTGGATTCATGTTTCTAATTTCCTGGCGCGGTTACTGGCAAGAACTCATCGAAACTCTGGCCTGGGCCCACGAACGGACCCCCCTAGCAAATGTGATACGCTGGAAAGATAAACCAGTTGCTCTCTCTATCGTTCAGGCCCGACTAGTGGGATTAGCCCATTTCTCTGTAGGTTATATATTTACCTACGCGGCTTTTCTAATAGCATCTACATCAGGTAAATTTGGATAATTCTTTTTTTTTTTTTTGCTAACAACATGTCTGTTTTTGCGTTGATCCCACCCACGTTCTCCTATCCTCTATATTTGAACTGACGTCGGGGCCAACTACTCACTTATCAATAGCTATAAAGAAAAATCTGTTTCTTGTAGTTATTGGTAAGTAAGCCTCTTGGTCACAAACCCAATCCATTTTAGAATAGTAATCTAATCCTGCTTGCTGGCTCATCAATTATGGCAAAGAAAAGTCTCATCGAGAAGGAGAAAAAAAGAAAAAGATTGGTAGAAGAATATGACATCATTCGTCGATCTTTGAAACGACAGATCAGAAGTAGTTTGTCAATCCAGGAGAAACTAAATATTTCCAGGAGATTACAATCTCTACCGCGTAATAGTGCACCTGTTCGTCTTCGTAACCGGTGTTCCCTAACCGGACGACCTAGATCCAATTACCGAGACTTTGGTTTATCTAGACACGTACTTCGTGAAATGGCACACACCTGTTTGCTGCCTGGAGTATCAAAATCAAGTTGGTAAAAACAAGATAAATATCTATGATTAGGCGGTTCTCTTTATGTTCAATGTAATTATTCGAGAGATGTATAATAATTACATTGGAAGTATTAACTACGCGGAGTAGAGCAGCTTGGTAGCTCGCAAGGCTCATAACCTTGAGGTCACGGGTTCAAATCCCGTCTCCGCAAAGTAAACAGCCTATTAGGCTGAATAGTAGGCTACTATACTCCCAGCGAACTTACGCTAATATCTTTCCTTTCATGTTTCAACGATGAATCGAGCCTAAGCCCCGTAGATCCAAAATAAAGCAATTCCAAGTCTCTATGTTACTTACCGGGTTGGGACCACTCTTTTATTACACGGTAAAGAATAAAATCTCAATTATTTTCTTACTATTTTCCGCCCATTAATGGTTGGATAGATAAAAGGTGCGAAAGCAAGTAATGTCCATAACTATCTTTTGCTTCAGTTTTAAAAACTTAAACGAAATTTCTATTTCACCAAGTTCCAGTATCTAAACAACAAATGGGGTTTTTGGTGTGACAAACATAAGTAATCTCAATTCTACCCTTAATTGATTAATTGGTATGCCCTTTTAACTCAGTGGTAGAGTAACGCCATGGTAAGGCGTAAGTCGTCGGTTCAAATCCGATAAGGGGCTGAATAGTTGTACAAAACAGAAAAATTGAGCTGTCTCGGTTTGGTAGAACCGCCCGGGTTGGCACGAACTGAAGGGAAACAACCAATATTGTATTATGTTTTTCACTTGAAATTAAAACATTATTCAATAAAGTAAAGTTTGGTACAAAAATTGTTTCCAAATTCAATTTTGTTAGTTGAATGATCGTTTCGTCTTGATTTCCAACTGGAATTGTTGCTGTTACCTGAGGTAATGTATCGTTCCTTAGCTAAGATATCAAAGAATTAGGTGGATATAATCTCCAATATTGGTAGCTATTTGGTTATTCCTAGCGTGGGAATTGAATATGAATTCTCAGTATCAATATATGTTTATTCAGTCTGAACAAGAAAGAAAAAAGGAAAATTGGATAATAGTTTTTTCTTGGCTGTGTAGATAACTTCCATTTCTTGAGTCATTTAACATTTCTTTGACTCTCCAATATCTCTGTTTTATCTATATAGATTTTTATTTTACGATTATTCGTAAAATAATTTTGTAACTGAAGCTTGAAACGGGGCTAGAACCTTTTCATTCAATGTCCAAATTTTTAAAACATCCTCTATTTGAAGCTAGGCTGGGGTATACTAATACTCGTTCGCGCGATTCAGGATCAGAAAGCTTTCAATTCTTATTAGAGATTGGTAAAATAAGTACTGGGATGTTTCTAAAGCCGAGGTGTAGGTGAGTACCACAACAGTACAGATTAGATGTATTCATATACACGTATAGACTCTTTACACTACTAACTTCAGTATTCAGTTCTTTGTGGATTCTTGGAAAAAACTTACTTTTTTCTGTTCTGCTGAGGCGGATTATTGAGGGCCCGTTGATGTGTCGGACTGGTTGACAAAGTCTCGGAAGAAAAGAGAGGTTGACCCACTTCTCGAAGAAATAAATAACAAGTAGGATCGTCTCGGGACCAAATAAGATCGATAGATCAAGAAGGAAGAGACAATTCAACTTTTAGATTAGCTGGGAGAAAGAGAGAGAGAGTAATAAAACAAAAAGTGGAATAAAGAAAAAAAATAAGAAAAGATTGGAAGGAAAACGAAAAGAGAGCAGAAGGAGCAAAAAACTCTTGACGAAGAACCTATCAATCTCACTTTCGTACGATGACTACCGGAAGTACGTTGCCTTGGCAAATGATTTTTTGTAAGGAACGACGTTCATTCTTTCCGCAAAGGAACGGAACTCTACTACGTTATGGATAGAAAAATAGGGGAACCCAGAAATGGTTTAAGAAGCTGAGTGAGGGAATGATTATGACCATCGCCATTGGAAAATCTTCCAAGGAACCAAAAGATTTATTTGATAGTATGGACGACTGGCTCAGAAGAGATCGTTTCGTTTTCGTAGGTTGGTCTGGCCTATTGTTATTTCCTACCGCTTACTTCGCTTTAGGTGGTTGGTTTACAGGTACAACTTTCGTTACTTCGTGGTATACTCATGGATTAGCTAGTTCCTACTTGGAGGGATGTAACTTCCTGACTGCCGCAGTATCCACCCCCGCTAATAGTTTGGCCCACTCGCTGCTCCTGTTGTGGGGTCCCGAAGCACAGGGAGATTTTACCCGTTGGTGCCAATTAGGAGGTTTATGGACCTTCGTTGCTCTTCACGGCTCCTTCGCTCTAATAGGGTTTATGTTACGTCAATTTGAACTTGCTAGGTCCGTGCAACTACGTCCCTACAATGCAATAGCTTTTTCCGCCCCGATTGCCGTTTTCGTCTCCGTATTCTTGATTTATCCTTTGGGACAATCCGGTTGGTTCTTCGCACCCAGTTTTGGCGTAGCGGCTATCTTCCGATTCATTCTGTTCTTTCAAGGTTTTCATAATTGGACTCTAAACCCATTTCATATGATGGGGGTTGCCGGAGTCCTCGGCGCCGCTCTTTTATGTGCCATTCACGGCGCTACAGTTGAAAACACCCTATTTGAAGATGGTGATGGTGCAAACACATTTCGCGCGTTTAACCCGACTCAATCCGAAGAGACTTATTCGATGGTAACCGCCAATCGTTTCTGGTCCCAAATATTTGGTGTTGCCTTCTCCAACAAACGTTGGTTACACTTCTTCATGTTATTCGTGCCAGTGACCGGTTTATGGATGAGTGCTATTGGAGTAGTTGGTCTCGCCCTGAATCTGCGTGCATACGACTTTGTATCCCAGGAAATTCGTGCAGCAGAAGATCCTGAGTTTGAAACTTTTTATACGAAAAACATCCTATTAAACGAAGGTATCCGTGCCTGGATGGCGGCTCAGGATCAGCCTCACGAAAACCTTGTATTCCCCGAGGAGGTTTTACCCCGTGGAAACGCTCTTTAATGGAACCTTATCGCTGAGTGGTCGCGATCAGGAAACCACAGGTTTTGCTTGGTGGGCTGGTAACGCCCGACTTATTAATCTGTCCGGTAAGTTGCTTGGCGCCCATGTGGCTCATGCCGGCTTGATTGTCTTCTGGGCCGGAGCTATGAATCTATTTGAAGTAGCTCATTTCGTTTCAGAAAAGCCTATGTATGAGCAGGGGTTAATCTTACTTCCCCACCTAGCTACTCTGGGTTGGGGGGTAGGTCCTGGCGGGGAAGTCACAGATACCTTTCCCTATTTTGTTTCCGGAGTACTTCATTTGATCTCCTCCGCAGTTCTAGGGTTTGGAGGTATATATCACGCTTTGATCGGACCCGAAACTTTGGAAGAATCTTTTCCATTTTTTGGTTATACGTGGAAAGATAAAAATAAGATGACCACCATTCTTGGTATCCATCTAATACTACTAGGCCTAGGCGCTTTCCTCCTAGTTTTCAAAGCACTCTATTTCGGAGGTTTATATGATACATGGGCACCCGGAGGCGGGGATGTGAGAGAGATTACCAATCTTACCCTAAGTCCAAACGTTATCTTTGGTTATCTACTAAAATCCCCTTTTGGTGGAGAAGGATGGATTGTAAGTGTGGATAATCTAGAAGATATCATTGGGGGACATGTCTGGCTGGGACTTATTTGTCTCTTCGGCGGGATCTGGCATATATTAACGAAACCGTTTGCCTGGGCTCGGCGCGCTTTTGTATGGTCCGGAGAAGCTTATCTATCCTACAGCTTAGGGGCCCTTGCCATCTTTGGCTTCACCGCCTGCTGCTTCGTTTGGTTCAACAACACAGCATATCCCAGTGAATTTTATGGTCCCACTGGTCCAGAAGCCTCTCAGGCTCAAGCTTTTACCTTTCTTGTCAGAGACCAACGTCTCGGCGCCAACATAGGTTCTGCTCAGGGACCGACCGGTTTGGGTAAGTACTTGATGCGTTCCCCCACGGGAGAAATCATTTTTGGAGGTGAAACCATGCGTTTCTGGGATCTTCGCGCTCCCTGGCTAGAACCTCTAAGAGGTCCTAATGGTTTGGATCTTAGTAAGCTGAAGAAGGATATACAACCGTGGCAAGAGCGAAGATCCGCGGAGTATATGACTCATGCACCCTTGGGGTCTCTAAACTCCGTAGGTGGAGTAGCTACCGAGATCAATGCTGTGAACTATGTATCTCCCCGGAGTTGGTTAGCAACCTCGCATTTCGTTCTAGGATTCTTTTTCTTCGTGGGTCATTTATGGCACGCGGGCCGGGCTCGTGCAGCCGCAGCCGGGTTTGAAAAAGGAATTGATCGTGATACCGAACCTGTTCTTTCTATGACACCCCTCAATTGAATTGAAACTTGAGCAAAATGTATCGAGATGAAATGACGGGTGAGAGAAGTAAGCGGAGAATTCTTCTTTTGCTAGCGAACAATAACCAATGTCTGTACGTCTCTATCTCCTTATTTGGTGGACTCCTCACGTCCAAATAAATTCTATCTGTCTATCTCTTTAGATAGATAGATAGGTTCCATCTTAGTACCCAAGCAATACTATCAAATGATTTTTCAAAAAAAAAAAAGAAGATCCTGTTAGAAGATTATTAATTAATCTCTATCTTTTGATTTTTTCATCCGTTGCTAGTTATTAAAAACTAATAGGAGAGAGAGGGATTTGAACCCTCGATGGCTTTTCATCGCCATGCCAGTTTTCAAGACTGGAGCCATAAACCACTCGACCATCTCTCCTAAGAAGGCAAATTTCCTACACGATACTGAAAGGAACGTACGAATAATGTTATTTAGATAATTGAGAAATCTCGTCAATCTCAATACATATTTATTGTATCAGAATTCACCTATACTATGAAAGAGGCAGAGTAGGAATAATCTCATAAGATTGATCATAGGTAGGGTCGCTGCATATAACCATCCCGAACGGTGAGGTTTCAATCGATTTCTAGTCGACAAGTCTTTCATGGATTTGGGAAAGCTAGTACCAAGAAGGTGTTTGCTCCCTCCCCCTTATTCAGAGACTTGGTACGAAAAAGCCCCATCGGATGGGGATTGGATGGTCCGAACAACCCATTCCTCATATAAAAGGAATTATAATTATGACTATTGCTTTCCAATTGGCTTTATTTGCATTAATTGCCACCTCATTCCTACTAGTTGTTGGTGTGCCTGTTGCGTTTGCCTCCCCCGGTGGCTGGTCCAACAACAAAAATATTGTCTTTTCAGGGGCTTCATTATGGATTGGATCAGTTTCTTCAGTAGGTATACCCAACTCCTTTATTTCCTAAAAATTTGATGCTTTGATTCCTCTTCTCGTAATTTGCTGTTACGAGTGGAGATGCAAAATAAAAGATATTTTTTATTTTATTATAAATAAATAGAAATAAAGCTACGAGAGAAATATTTTGAGCCAAACTCCTTTGAAGGGAAAAGGAGGGTAGGAGTCCGACCAAAGAAAGGTGGGAAATCTCCCTTTTTGGGGTTGACATCTCACGGAGGTTACAACTCAGATGGATCCATTAGTTCGTGGATTTACCAGGTATGAAGCGGAGACCTCAGTGTAGAATGAAATAACAGATTGTGCGGATGTAGTTGAATGGTAAAATATCTCCTTGCCAAGGAGATGACGCGGGTTCGATTCCCGCTATCCGCCTACCCCAGGAGGATAGGGAGTCCGCGCCGTGCGTAGAGGAACGTCTTAGTATTAAGAATTGATCCAAAATTTTTGGAGTTTTCATTTTAGTTTATTGAAACATTTCATTTTTTTATCCAGAGAATGGATCGTTTAAACTTCTTTTACTAGAGAGAGATTTGTTGATCATATATTTCCACGTATTTGTATCCAAGTAGATTAACCGACTCCGTTTCAGAAGGAGTCGGGTGGTAGTTCAGTCTCAACCAATTTACTTGGTTTTTTTTTCTCTCTCTCCCTCTACTTCAAAGAGGGGGAGAGTTAGAAAAGTGCCTCTGAATCTTGTGGTGAGATTCATAACCGGGTGGAAAGAAAAGACCAATTTGTTCCTTTCTCGGCAATTTCAACTATTTGAGCTGAATCCCGGGGTAGTGACAATTGGTTACGTAAGTATAGTCCGTTTCAGTAATAAATACATATACATTTAGTAGGTAATTAAATCCGAGGAATGGGCTACTTGTTAATATCTCTGCTCGGTAGTATACTTACCGGTAATAGAGGCTGCTTGCCACCAAGCAGCCCAAACCAATAGAGGGTTTTTTTACGGATAATTAGGGGAAGCAAAGGCGATATAGTCAAGTGGTAAGACGGGGGACTGCAAATCCCTCATTCCCCAGTTCGAATCTGGGTGTCGCCTAAAAAGAGAATTAAGAGATCTAAGTATCTATCTATGAAGTATCTATCTATGGAGATAGATACATCTTGATTAATTTAGGTTTTTCTGGGGATTGTTTGCTGCGCTGAAAGCGGATACAGGTTGAGATGCTCCATAGTCTGATATAGCCTATCACGTTACATGTATCTCGATGTGCCACGCATAAGCAATCCTAAAGGATTATATCACCAGTTGGTAATTTGAAATTTTAAATCATCGAGATTTTGAAAGAAGCAAACACCAACGGGTAACATTAAAAAAAAAAGAAGGAGAAAAACAAAAAGATCTCTCCACACTCGCTATCTTTTGTTACTGGGGTATTCTACCCAATAGAAGTTTGATTCTCATCGACGGTATGTTTTCAGTTTTTGAAACCTGGGATCGTATTTGGACTTAGAAATAATTAGTAATTAATGAAATTCGAGATAGTGAAGAGATAGGAATTATAATTACGGATTTAGTTGCTATAGCTTGGGCTGCCCCGATGGTGATTTCTACATTCTCCCTCTCACTTGCAGTTTGGGGAAGAAGTGGGTTGTAACAAATGGCTAACCGGTTTTTTATTAGTCGGATTCGGGAGATGCAAATCGTTTCGTTGTGGCGAGATTACCAATTCGTGTTCTCCCCATCTTAAAATCCGTCTTGATAAAAGACGTGGTGGAAACTATCCGTACACTCGTTTCCGATAAAAATTCTTCTTCGTATTTTAACTTAACCTACACTCAATGTTTTCCATTAGGATCTAGTCCAATCGTATAAATTTTTTATTATAACGCATACGTTAGTTACCCTTCTGAACTCCATTGGTATGTACACGTGTCATGTGAGTCTATACTATCAAATCAGTGATGAAAAAGAAGAAAGAAACTGTTGTATTTCAACTCGGAACTTTTTTAAACAGAGGTGTGGTCGAATTCAGATGACAGCTTCCGAAGATGAAAACTACTCAACATAACGTCGGAGATAAAATGAGTCGAATTTGCTGATTAGGGCGGTAGTTGCCACCTGTTTCTTTTTCTTGGTCCAATGCGGTTTGTTTTTTCCATGCCTGTCTAGCCCGCTGAACATACCGTGCATGGGAAAACAGAACTATTTTTAATAAAGTATTTAAAGGTGTTGGTCACACATACAATTGATAGATCAGTTGTTGATCTATCAATTTTTGATAACTCTATTCGTCGCTAATTAGGTAGGTGATACACGTCAGAGACAAAGACGAAAAAGACAGAAGCGGAGATTGCGGTTGGCGGGAAGCTAATAACGAAAGAGCATTAGGGAGAAGGAACTTGTTAGTAGCAACAGCCACATAGCGTTGTTATTTCGGACGGAATCCCATTTTCTATTTCATCCTATGCTGCGGGAAAACAAAACTAAGCCTTTCCCTCTTCCTTCCCCTATTTGCTTTTATAAAGCAAGAGTTATTAACAGATTGATGCTCAAATTAATTAACAGTTGTTAGTTATTTCGAGCGGCTGTTTGGATGTAAAGAATAAGTGGAAAAGCTGTGGGGATTAGGATGAAAAGTGCGGTGGCTACGAACGCAACGATATTTACTTCCGTATTAATAGTTCAAATCATTACTTGGGGAATAGCTCGAGTGGTCCCATCAGGAAAAACTCCCGGACTCTATTATGAACCATCTATTTCTAATTTGTCGGGTCGACCGAATGTAATACCTCTGGTCAATCAAAGATAAAAAAAAGTCTTAAAGTTGAATCTTCGATCTCGATTACATAGTATATCACGAAATGAAATCTCAAGAATACCTTATTTTTCCTTTCCTTTTAGTAGCAGCTTACCCCTGACGTTTTCGCTGCGGGTTGATTGATCAGCTGCCGCTGCTGCAAACAGCTCCCTTTCCGTAGGCAAAAGATATTGAAAATATATTCAAATGATTGACTAATAGAAATTTAATCAGAGAAAAAAAATTTCTAGTTACTTACTTACTTATTATTACTTCTTAATGTTTCGATGACAAAATTGGATTGACGACTCGTGTGGAATACCCTAACCTTTTAATAGGTAATCGGGCCCCCATCGTCTAGAGGCCTAGGACATCTCTCTTTCAAGGAGGCAACGGGGATTCGAATTCCCCTGGGGGTATCCATCTTCTGCGAACCCTGCAATCATATCATAAAGATTCTTCTTATTATTTGAAGACTTTGTAACCAAAGCCTCAAAATAGAGGCCAGATTCAAATTGTCGGAATACATAGGTGAATCAACCGGGTGAAATAAGTCGACGTGGCGAAACCAAAAAGTTCAATGCTCTTAATTTGTGGGGTCGATGCTCGAGTGGTTAATGGGGACGGACTGTAAATCCGCTGGCCGCGCCTACGCTGGTTCGAATCCAGCTCGACCCAAGTCTGAGACCATAGGATCCATTGTGATATAGCTTATTTTGTTTCATTGGTATCGCGAGCGAGACCCTAAACCATTTCACTATAATCGATCGGGATTGACGGGTCTCGAACCCGCAACTTCCGCCTTGACAGGGCGGTGCTCTAACCAATTGAACTACAATCCCAGGAATTCATTTAATTGGAGTCTATGAAGCGACTGCTTCAGAGTCAACGAGACCTTTGGGGGATAAAACTAAAACAAGAGAAAAAGAGAAAGAAAAAGAGAATCCGTTTATTCTTTCACGCTTTTCTGATAATCAAAATTATTGATATAATATGTATCTGCAGGACGTACCTCCGTCTACTGCGAAGCAGTCTTCATTTTTTTTCTCAATCGTTGCCATATATTTGGATATAGAAATTAAAGTATCTTTAACTCGTCACAAAATCACGTGTCTAATTCAGAAACGTGTAGATTCGGGGGATCCGGACCGCGCGGTCAGATTCTTTTCTTTGCAGCTCATCAAAAAGATTTAGATCTTGGTACAAGAAGTTTGTATGAAGTGAAGTGGACGTATAACTCTCTCAATCCTCTTTTGTTTTTTTTCTCTTGGGTCGTCTTCTGCATCTTTATCTCAGTAGGAAAATGCTGGGGCGAATAAAAAAAAAAGAACAAATTGAGAATCATTCTGATACGCAGGAGGCATATCCCATACATAGGAAAGTGAAAGTGCAGGAATCTAATCGATCTAATTTCGTTCGAGGATGCGTCTCGATGTATCATTCCACTAGGAGGAGATAGAAATATGCCTGTACTACCAGAACTTGCACGAATTCAATTTGAAGGATTTAACCGTTTCATTCACGAAAGATTGCTTGAAGAACTTGAAAATTTTCCAAAGATTGAAGATACAGATAGGGAAGTTGAATTATGATTCATCAGTGGACAGTATCAATTGACGGAACCTTCAGTCGAAGAGCGAGATGCTGCGTATCAATGTGTCACATATTCATCCGATCCATATGTACCAGTTTAATTGACTCGGAACAGAGATGGGGTAATACAAGAAGAAGATGTACGCCTCGGATCTATTCCTTGGATGAATTCTCAAGGAACGTTCGTTATTAATGGAATCGCCAGAGTTTCAATTAATCAAATATTGAGAAGTCCCGGTATTTACTACAACCGCGAATCAGATCAAAAAGGAGTTTCTGCATATACCAGCACTGTAATTTCGGATCGGGGAGGGAGATTTAAATCAGAGATGGATAGAAGAGATAAACTATGGGTTCGTATTAGCAAGAAGAGAAAAGTATCCATTGTGATCTTATTAATAGCTATGGGATTAAGTAAAAAAGATATTTTGCAAAATGTTCGTTACCCTAAGATTTTTCCAAGTATCTTGAAGAAACAGAAAGGAGCTATTGAATCGTCGGAGGATGCTGCAGCAGAACTTTACAAACATCTATACTCTGTTACAGATGCAAATATAGTATTTTCAGAATCCATATTCAAGGAATTATAGAAGAGATTTTTCCAGCATAGATGCGAATTAGGGCGGATTGGCCGACGAAACTTAAATATCAAACTAACCCTTGATGTGCCCGAAACAGAACGTTTTTTGCTACCCCAAGACATATTAGCAGCCGCGGACCACTCAATAGAAATAAGTTATGGAATGGGTAACCTCGATGACATAGATCACTTGAAAAATCGACGTGTTCGATCTGTGGCGGATTTGCCTCAAGAACAATTGAAATTGGCTTTAAACCGTTTGGAGAATTCGATTCGATAAAATCTCTGTAGAGCCGTGAGGCGCAAACGTCCAGTCACCCCCCGAGGGTTGGTGACGTCTGCACCAGTAATAGCAACTTTCAAAGAATTTTTTGGTTCACATCCCTTATCGCAATTTCTAGATTAAACCAATCCATTATCAGAAATGGTTCATAAACGAAGATTAAGCTCTTTAGGTCCGGGCGGGTTGACACGGCGAACCGCCAGTTTCCAAGCTCGAGATATTCATTTTAGTCATTACGGTCGTATTTGCCCGATCGAAACATCCGAAGGCATGAATGCTGGTCTAATTTCGTCACTAGCTATTCAGGCAAAAGTTAGCAATTCCGGATCTTTGCAGAGTTCGTACCTTCAAATCTCGGAATCATCCGAGGAAGAACAATTAGTTGATTTATCCCCCGCTGAAGATAATTATTATCGAGTAGCAACTGAGAATTCATTAATATCTGAATGGCGGACTAGAGAGAAGGAACTCATACCAGTTCGTTATCGACAAGAATTTTTGAGCGTTCTTTGGGGACAAGTCGATTTCCGAAGCATTCATCCTCTACATCACTTTTCTATCGGAGCTTCTCTTATTCCATTCATTGAGCATAATGACGCAAACTGTGCCTTGACGGGTTCCACCATGCAACGTCAGGCGGTTCCACTGATTAAGCCCGAAAGATGCATTGTAGGGACTGGGTTAGAAGGTTAAGTAGCTTTGGATTCGGGAAGTGTAGCTGTATCTGAACGAGAAGGATAAATCCAGTATGTTGATGGTAATAAAATTAGATTATCTACGATCGTCGAAGCAGGCGACGAGAAGGTTTTTAATTACACAGATAGTATCCTAAAAATATATGAGCGTTCCAATAACAATACCTGCATACACCAGAAGTCTACGGTTTTGCCGGGAGAACTCCTGAAAGGAGGGGAAGTTACAGCGGATGGGGCAGCAACTGCCAGGGGAGAATTAGCTCCAGGTAGAAATATCCTAGTAGCCTACATGCCGTGGGAAGGATACAACTTTGAAGATGCGGTGTTGATTAGTGAGCGCCCGATATACGAAGATACTTTTACCTCTTTTCATATTGAAAGACACGAAGTTGAGGTTTGTGCAACAAACCAAGGTCCTGAGAGAGTTACTAAGCAAATACCTCAATTAGATAGTCACGCACTTCGACACCTGGACGATAATGGGCTTGTAGAATCGGGATCTTGGGTAGAGACGGGAGACGTTTCGGTGGGTAAACCAACGCCCCAAGAGGGGACGGATTCATTACGTGCTCCAGAAGGAAGATCGTCACAAGCCATTTCTGGTATACAGCTAGTTAACGCAAGAGAGAGTTGTCTAAAAGTCCCTATTGGTGGAAGAGGTCGGGTCACTGACGTTAGATGGGTCTATCCAGAGGACGATACCTTGAATGATTCAGAAGTGATTCATATCTATATATTGCAGAGACGTAAGATACAAGTAGGTGATAAGATAGCTGGCAGACATGGAAATAAAGGTATTGTATCGAAAATATTACCCAGACAGGATATGCCTTATTTGCAAGATGGTACACCAGTCGATATGATATTAAGTCCCTTAGGAGTACCTTCCTGAATGAATGCAGGATAGATTTTCGAATGCTTACTCGGGTTAGCCGGAGAGTTTCTAAATATTCATTATCGTATAATACCTTTTGATGAAAGATATGAGCGAGAAGCGTCTAGAAAACTGGTATTTTCAGAACCCTGTGAAGCAAGTGTAAGTACTCATAATCCGTGGTTATTTGAACCCGACCATCCCGGAAAGAGCCGATTGATCGACGGACGAGTTGGTGATCCTTTCGAGCAACCTATTGCAATTGGCAAGGCCTATATAATGAAACTGATTCATCAGGTTGATGATAAGATTCATGCACGATCCAGTGGTCCTTACGCGCTCGTTACGCAGCAACCCCTCAAGGGGAGATCCAGGCGGGGGGGACAACGAGTTGGAGAAATGGAAGTTTGGGCTTCGGAGGGTCTTGGCGCATCCTATACGTTGCAAGAAATGCTTACAATTAAATCAGATCATATTCAGGCTCGTTACAAAGTACTTGGCGCAATTACGACCGGAAAACCTGTTCATAAACCCAATACTGTTCCAGAATCTTTCCGATTGCTAGTTCGAGAGTTACGACGCATGGTCCCAAACTTGGAGCACAATCTCCTATTTGAAGAAGATTTGGGGAGGGGGAGTGAAAACATCTGATATTTAATCAAAGCGTCTTTTACGAAAAATCAATTGAAATTCTTTATCTTATGATTCATCGAACTAATTATAAACAACTTCGGATTGGACTGGCTTCTCCCGAACAGATTCGTAGTTGGGCTGAAAGGGAGTTACCTAATGGAGACATTGTTGGGCAAGTCGACCAACCGTATACGTTGCATTACAAGACTCATAAACCAGAGAAAGATGGTTTATTTTGTGAAAGAATTTTTGGGCCCATAAAAAGTGGAGTTTGCGCTTGTGGAAACTACCGATCTGTCGATAACGAAGAGGAATATTCCAATTTTTGTAAACATTGTGGAGTCGAGTTCACCGACTCTCGGGTTCGAAGATACCGAATGGGATACATCAAACTTGCATGTCCTGTAACCCACGTATGGTTCCTAAAACGAATTCCTAGTTATATTGCAAATCTCTTAGCTAAACCTCTTAAAGAATTAGAAAGCCCAGTATATTGCGATGTGTGACTCGATTGTATGTTTCGATTACTACAGATTAACTATAACCTGTCATCCCATATGACGATGGGATGCCTCTAATTCCGACATGTTTCTCACGGTGAGAAATTTTGTGTAGCTCGGGATAAAAAGTACTGTGTACAGGCTGAGGGCTCTCTTCCAGGGTTAATTACTAGTCAAAAATCCATCGATTAGGCTTTGTAACAAATAGTTTCATCTAAGTTGGTAAAAGAAAATCCAAGTGTGTTTCAACACGATCTTTCAGTCTTTTTTTTTTGAAAAAAAAAAAAAGATTACTTTGCTCAATTCAATATGGTTATGAAAATTTAATCATCGCATAAACTTTTCACATCAACTGATAACCGTCAAGGTGGGGTGGAAACCCAAAGAAGAGAAATAGTCGTATTAGGGACAAGAAAAATCTCTCCCACCTATTATTCTATTAATAATAATAAATGAGGAAAAAAAATTATTTTTGTATAGCGGATCCCGTAATATGGGGGGGGGAGATCCGAGACCACTCAGGAAAAAAAGTTGGAACTTGAGTAATGAACAACTATTTTACCTCGGGTAAGACCCTGGATGAGGTGGGGTGGGATGGAACAAAAAGCGTCAAACTGTCGGAGCTTTACACTTAGAGATAGTTCTTTGAGCCGGATGAGAGGAAACACTCACGTCCGATTCTAAGGGGGGGTATCGTCCAACCTATCCCAATCTTTTTCTTGCTAGGCCCGTGGCTGAGAGACCCACCTTATTAAGATTGCGAGGTTTATTCAATTACGAGGATCGATCTTGGAGAAACATACTTCCCATTTTTTTTTCTACTCGAAACTTCGAAACATTTCAAGGAAACGAAATAGCTACTGGGGGGGACGCCACTAAAAAAGGATTAGCTAGCTTGGATTTGCAAAATGTCATAGATTGCGCGTATTTGGAGTGGCAGGCGCCGGCAAAGCAAGGATCTATCGGGAATGACTGGGACGATCGAACAATTCAAAGGAGGAAAGATCTTTTGGTCAGACGGATAAAATTAGCCAAGGATTTCTTACGTACAAAGCTAAAACCAGAATGGATGGTTTTGGATTTTTTACCTGTCCTTCCACCTGAATTGAGACCAATAGTTGAACCGTATGAAGGAGAATTAGTTACTTCTGATCTTAATGAACTCTATAGAAAGGTAATTCATCGAAATAACACTCTTGTTGAATTCCTATCAGGTAGTGAATTCACACCAGAAGGACTAATTGTCTGTCAAAAAAGACTTATTCAAGAAGCTGTGGATGCTCTTATCGACAACGGTATACGCGGACAACCAATGAGAGATATTAATAACAGACCTTACAAGTCGTTTTCAGAAGTTATTGAGGGCAAAGAGGGACGATTTCGTGAGAATTTGCTCGGAAAGCGGGTCGATTATTTAGGTCGTTTCGTCATTGTCGTAGGTCCATCTCTCTCATTACATCAGTGTGGATTACCCCGAGAAATGTCGATCGAACCTTCTCAAGCTTTTGTAATTCGCAACTTGATCGGATGATACCTCGCTCGTAACCTACGGGCTGCTAAAAGCATGATACGAAAAAAAGACCCTATTATATGGGAAGTTCTTCGGGAAGTTATGCAAGGCCATCCTGTACTGCTAAATCGAGCGCCTACATTGCATAGGTTGGGTATACAGGCATTTCAACCCATCTTAATAGAAGGACGTGCCATTCGTTTGCATCCATTGGTTTGTGGGGGGTTTAACGCAGATCTTGACGGAGATCAGATGGCCGTTCATGTGCCTTTATCCCTCGAAGCTCAAATTGAAGCTCGTTTTCTAATGTTTTCGCACACAAATTTGTTATCTCCCGCTACAGGAGACCCCGTATCTGTACCGAGTCAAGACATGCTTCCTGGTCTTTATGTACTAACAATTGAGAATAAACAGGGAATTTATGGAAATAGACATTCCATCTTTGTGGGTAGAAGTCGCGGATACCCTAACGAAATACCCTATTTTGAGAGTTACTGCGATATACTCAGGTCCAAAGAATTGAAACAAATTGAATTTTCCAGTTTCTTGTGGCTTCGATGGGAAATTAACCTGCAGATGATTAGTTCGAGAATTCGCGAATTGCCTATTGAATCTCAATATGAATCCTTAGGAACTTCTTTTCACTCTTATGAGAATTACCAAATTAGAAAGTGTAGGGAGGGGCATATCTCAAGTATGTATATACTCACAACGGCTGGTCGCATTTTGTTCAATCAGCAATTAAAGGAAGCGATACAAGGTATATCAAAAGCTTCTTCGTTGCGTGGCACTTCGTCCGTACCGGGTGCGGTAACACAAGAGAAGATTTTTATGCCTAACTGGAGTAACGAAGAATGAGAGAGTTTATTTTCACATCGAATAAATGACTTGAACTCAATTTAGTTGTTAATAAATTTTATGAGCTAAAAAAAGAATATAAAGTTGAGGTTTCTAGAATGACGGAGCAAGCTGAATCACCTTTCTACAATAAGACGATGGATAAGATTACGATGCGGCGACTCATTAGCAAGTTAGTGGTTTGTTTCGGAATCGCATCTACAACAAATATTCCGGATCAAATTAAGGTTTTGGGTTTTCAACAAGCTACAAAAGCATCTGTTTCATCAGGCATCGACGATCTATCAACAATACCCTCCAAAGGATGGCTTGTATAAGACGCGGAGAAATAAGGTTACGTCTCGGAGCAGTATTACCGTTACGGAAGTTTGCATGCTGTGGAAAAGTTACGCCAATCAATCGAAGCCTGGTATGCTACAAGTGAATGTTCGAAACGCGAAATGAATCCAAGTTTCAAAATGATCGATCCTTTGAATCCAGTTCACATGATGTCTTTCTCGGGGGCCCGGGGGACCGTATCCCAGGTTCATCAGCTGCTTGGCATGAGAGGATTGATGTCAGATCCCCGGGGACAGGTAATTGATCTACCTATCCGAAGAAGCCTTCGCGAAGGTTTGTCCCTGACAGAATATATCATTTCTTGTTATGGTGCCCGGAAAGGGGTTGTGGATACCGCCGTGCGAACCTCAGATGCTGGATATTTAACACGTAGACTCGTTGAGGTGGTTCAACGTATTGTTGTACGCAGGAGGGACTGCGAAACCACCAAAAGCATTGCTTTGTTGAATCTTATCGAAGAAAGACGAGGATCTACTCGAACAATATCATATCAAAGATTAATTGGACGTGTGTTGGCACAGAACGTCTATTGGGATGTCAGGTGTGTTGCCACTCGCAATCAAGATACCAGTGACGGACTGGCTAGTAACCTAATAGCATCAGCGCAGCCGATACACGTAAGATCTCCTTTGACATGTAAAAGCATTTTTCGGATTTGTCAGTTGCGCTACGGTTGGAGTCTCGCCCATCACAATTTAGTGGATTTAGGCGAAGCCGTCGGTATCATCGCAGGTCAATCAATTGGAGAACCGGGAACTCAATTGACATTAAGAACTTTTCATACAGGTGGGGTATTTACGGGCGATATTGCGGAATACATACGAACTCCTTTTAATGGACTTATTAATTCCGATGAGAGATTGGTGCATCCTACACGGACGCGACATGGGCATCCTGCTTGGATGTGTCGAAATGAATTACCCATCTTTATTAAGAATTGTGATGATATACACAATTTAATCATTCCAGCACGAAGTTTACTTATGATTCGGAACAATCAGTATGTTGAGTCTCAACAAATCATTGCGGAAGTATGAGCCAAGGAATTTCCCCTCAAGGAACGTATTCAAAAATCTATTTATCCGAATCTAGAAGGAGAAATCCACTGGAGTAGATTCGTGTGGCACGTCTGCGACTTCATAGATAATCCCATTCGTGTCGTACGCGAGGCGGGTCATATCCGGATTCTTTCAGGAGCTTTTAGCGATTTCGATAGAGACCACTTGTTTCATAAAGATCAAGATAGAATCAGTATTGAACCCCGCTCTGTCAGAAATCGACGAGATTACCCCGAAGGAATCGGTAAAGAAGTTGATGTCACTGATTATGGGGGTTTTCAGAAAGGGATCCGGGATTTTGGAATTGACCCAAATCTTTTTTCAAATTGGTCGAAATTTCCAATATCTAACTTCATTATCTCCAACATTAGAGTGGAGCGGGGCAAAAAAGAAGAATCGGTTTCCTTGTTGTTGGAACGACGCCAAACAAAATTTAATGAATCATATTTTACAAAGATTGATGTTCAATTAAATAGAATCTTGGAAAAAGATGATATTCTTGCCAGTTGTGAAAATTACGATCATCAAACTGGTATTTCGGGGGTCATGAAATATGGTACTATAGAAGTTGAACCCACTGGTAAACAAAGATTTATTTCTGAGAGTGGGACAAAAAAGACTCTTGGCTCGCGGTGCAGAATAATCAAAGGAGGCAATTCTTTTCTAATTCCTGAAGAGACTTATGCTATTTACGACGAACTTCTTTCATCTATTTTTGTAGCAAATAACACTATTATAGAGGCAGGCACGCAAATAACTGCTAACATCACTAGTCAAGTAGGTGGACTGATCCGAATCGAGGAAGCGCAAAATACTATTCAGATAAAAATCCTACCTGGATATATTCACAATGCGGAAAGGATAAGTAGCATACCCCTGCAGGGTGATAATCTAATTGTGTCAGGAAATAAAATTTTTGGTGAGATCAAATCCAAAAATTGGGTTTACCTCCAACCGGTTACACTTTATAGGAAAAGAAAGACCTCCGTTCCGGTAAGACCAGTTGTCGAGTACAACGTATCTAGCGATTCCTTGTTGCAGGTACAAGTAGTCTCCTGCCGCGAAAGGCCGGAGACGCAACAATGCACAAAAGCGAAAGTTTTTACATATATCTCCCACAGAAATGGTGAAAAAATCGAGGTAATCAACCACACGGCTATTCAATTGGTTCGAACTTGTTTAGTGATTGATTGGCGAAGACACCTCCGCCAGTCTCTCCCTAAAGGAAAAGCCTCCGTGTCTCTCACCAGTGTAAGAATAAATAATCTTCTCAGTACTTTTTTCCAAGTTAATTTACTACTATCTTTTGACATATCTCCCGCACGAAGGGTTGAGGTCAATCCGGTCTCCCAGATATCGGTGTTTATCGACGAGATACCCCCTGCTCAAGTCGATCTATCCAACAATCGTAATGAATCTGTCGTTAAATATCAAAGTACTGTTCATTTGGTATCGGAAGGGGGGGCATCCCTCTTAATTTTATCGCCGTTCAACCTCTCTCGTACTATCTTATCGAATGATTTGAACGGTAATAAGCACGCGAAGGCAATTGCAAAATATTCTTGCAATTCGGAATTAGATAAAAACGGTTCCGCTCATATTGACGGGAGTCTAAAAAACATTTTATTGAGTTTAAGATATGAATCTCTTCCAAAGAATTCTCTAAATCTAGATGTTAACGAAGGGTTAGCCAAGTCTGAAAGATCAAACTTCCATTTTTATCAAATCAAAAACGAAGAAGTAGGTCTATTAGGGACTTCATGGGCTATTTCCCATCTCTTAATGCCCCCCCGTCCGGCACTGAGCTACAAAGCCTTTTCTGTCAAAAAATCCTTTGTTGATTATTCAACAGATACATCGGAAGATAGATATTGGTATTCAATTGATGAGAGTAAATTAATATCGAAATACCACACAAATCTTTTTTTGAATAGAGATTTAACGACCAGGCGGACTCAATTACTACCAAAATATTTTAGTCGGGAAATCTCGTTAATTAATCTCGGATTACCAATCAGCGAAAGTCGATACTTATGTAAAAATAACGTATGTATTCAGTCCGGTCAAATCGTAGCCATTCACCAAGATTATTTATTAATCAGAACAGGTAAACCTCTTTTGGCGACCCGGGGAGCAACTCTCCAAAAGACTTCTGGGGATATCATTGGAGAGGGAGATACATTAATAACATTACCGTATGATAGATCGAGATCTGGGGATACTACTCAGGGTCTTCCAAAGGTTGAGCAGCTATTGGAGTCTCGTTCCATTGCTTCTATTCCAGCAAGAATAGAAGATATCTTTGGAAAATGGAATAGAGGTATTACAAGATTAATTGGAAACCTCTGGAGTCATTTTCTAAGTACCGGAACAAGTATGGAACATTGTCAATTGGTTTTAATCGATCAAATTCGAAAGGTTTATGAATCTCAGGGAGTCCAAGTATCCGACAAGCACCTAGAAATTATTATTTGGCAATTGACATCAAGAGTCGTAGCATCGGAAGATGGAATGACTAACGTTTTTTTACCCGGGGAGCTTGTCGAGTTGTCACAGGCGGAACGGATGAGTCGCGTACTAAAGAGATCCATTTTCTATGAACCTATTGTACTGGGAATGACAAAAGCATCCCTCAATACCACTAGTTTTTTATCAGAGGCGAGTCTCCAAGAAACTACTCGGGTACTGGCTAAAGCTGCTCTCCGTGGTCGAATCGATCGGTTAAAGGGATTAAAAGAAAATGTTATTCTTGGTGGTGCCGTCCCCATCGGAACGGGTAGTCAAGAGATTATTTGTCAACTAAAAGTGAATAAACAAAAGGAATTTTATTCCGCGGGAGGGGATAGCGTCAAGAACCTGAAATGGGGAACAAACAATAGCATCTCTGGCTGTTACGAAGAGTTAAAGCCCCATCATACTTTATTCATTCATAAAGGATTGAATCGAGCTTTTTCTCGGCTTAATGCCGAGAAATAATAGAAAAGGTATTCCATAATAAATAGAACTTTTGCGTGTTTCACTTCACAAAATTGATCATTAGATTGTAGTAATTTACTAAATTTAGTTAAAATGAAACAAAATTACAGCTTTTTATACTTGAGGGGAAGATGCAGCAGAAAAATTGGAATATTGACTCGGAAGGAATGATGGGGGCGGGGATTCATTTTGGTCATCAAACTCAGAAATGGAATCCCGGGATGTCGCCCTATATTTCTACAGAGCGAAAAGGTGTTCATATTCTTGATCCAACTCAGACTGCTCGTCTTTCATCTGAAGCCTGTGACTTAGTATTCGATGCAGCAGCAGAGGGAAAGGAATTCCCAACGGTGGGTACAAAATATCAAGTGGCTGATTTAGTAGCATCGGCTGCAACAAAATCCCGATGTCATTACGTGAACGAAAAATGGTTAGGTGGTATGTCAACGAATTGGTCCACTACAGAAACACGTCTTCGTCGGTTTCAATATTTGCAAAATGGAGAAGATACAGGAGGATTTGATTGACTTCCGAAGCAAGAGGCAGCGATTTTGAAAAGATAACTATTTAAATTGAATAAGTGTCTAGGCGGAATTCAATATATGTCAGATTCGCCCGATATTGTGATAATTGCTGATCAACATGAATAATCTATCGCTCTTAAGGAATGTATTATCCTAGGTATTCCCACAATTTGTGTCGTCGATACGGATTGCGATCCAGATCCGGTAGATATTCCGATTCCTGGTAATGATGATGCGCGATCTCCAATCCGACGGATATCAGATAAATCAACGTTAGCTATCTGTAAGGGTCGTTCGAACTCAAAGGTCCCAGAATTGACAGGTGGCGGTTCTAACAATTAGCCCGACAATCTTCAACGAAGTAGCGAAAGACTTATATTGCAATTAGCAATGTCGCATAAATTCCTTAAATTTGCTTTTTCTTCTCTTTTACAAGATTTTTGGGGTGATTACTTCGAGCGTTTTAGACAAATTTTCCTAATCTTCAAAAGGGGGGTAATACGCATATTGAGCAACTGCGAATTGATGAGATTGACGGTTCGTACCAAGTATCGAGCGTGGAAGTAGGTTAACATTTCTATTGGCAAATAGGAGAATTTCAAGTTCATGCGCAGGTTATTATAACTTCCTGGGTCGTAATCGCCCTACTATTGGCTTTACCCGCTGCGGCTACTCGGAATCTGCAAGCCATACCAACTGGCAGCCAAAATTTCATTGAGTATGTTCTTGAATCTATTAGGGATTTAACTAGGACCCAGGTGGGGGAAGAGGAATACCGTCCCCGGGTTCCGTTTATTGGAACGATGTTTCTATCCATTTTTGTTTCCAACTGGTCAGGTGCTCCGTTTCCTTGGCGAATCATTCAGTTACCGCATGGGGAGTTGGCTGCGCCTACCAACGACATCAATACTACTGTTGCACTAGCCTTGCTTACATCAGTGGCATATTCCTACGCGGGTCCACACAAGAGAGGTTTTAGCTATTCCGGTAAGTATATCCAGCCGACTCCGGTACTACCACCCATTAATATTTCAGAAGATTTTACCAAACCCTTACCACTTAGTTTTCGATTGTTTGGAAATATATTGGCTGACGAATTGGTAGTAGCTGTCCCCGTCTCTCCAGTACCTCCAATCGTTCCTGTACCCACGATGCCTTTGGGATCATTCACAAGTGCCATACAAGCTTTAATTTTTGCTACTTTAGCTGCAGCTTATACAGGGGAATCCACGGAAGGTCATCATTAACATAGTTCAAATGAGTGTTGCTCTAATCTACGAGAGTATTGCAACGATGGGATAATTGAATTGTAAGACCCTCCTATCGGCTCGATGCAATGTAGTGGAAAAAACAGTTTCCGTGGTATCATGATATCGCGTTGCGGTAGCCACGCCAACCCCCCCCCCCATTTTTTTTGTTATTGAGGTCGGTGGGGAGGGGGTGGAGACCCATATAGCCCTCCTACTTCAATTTTAACCATTGGGGTCGTTGAAGACGAACAGAATAATGATCTTTACCAAAAAAAGACTTAAAAGATGTTTGAAAAAAGAAAAAGAATTAGGATGTTTTTCAGTTCCCCGTCTGAACCAGTCGTGTCAGATTCCATTAGTGCTTGTGCCCTGGTACAGCAAAGAAGGTGATTAGACTCAAGAGACATATTTTATTAGATAATTACTACCGAATATTTGACTATCTCTGAACCAATTCTTATGGATCAGGCAGAAAGTTGCATTGATGAATACTACTTAGGAAAATCTAAATGCCTTTCCGTTATTGTTCCGAATTGGACACTAGGTATGCAGGTATTTCACTCCTCATTCGTACTTTTGATCAGATTCGTGTAAAATCTGCTTTTTGAATTAGCACCGACTAGATAATTTTGTTGCCTAGTTATCACTCAGTGGGGGCAAAATTGATTAACGTAAATTAAAGTAGGAGGAGACTAATACGAACCCATTGATTTCTGCCGCTTCTGTTATTGCTGCTGGGCTAGCTGTAGGACTTGCCTCAATTGGACCCGGTGTCGGCCAAGGTACTGCCGCGGGTCAGGCGGTGGAGGGCATCGCGAGACAGCCAGAGGCAGAAGGTAAGATACGAGGTACTTCATTATTAAGTTTGGCTTTCATGGAAGCGTCGACAATTCATGGACCAGTTGTAGCCCCAGCATCATTATTTGCGAATCCGTTTGTTCAATTTGGTTTCTACTAAACGACGGTGGCTTATATCAGCCACCCCCCCCCCCTTTTTTCCTCAAACTCTTTTCCAATCAATGATGAACTGTTAATTCGGGGGAAGGGACTAGCAAAAAATGATTGTTTCTTTTATTCATCCAAGTGCTTCCCACATTTTTTTGTGATCCCCTCCACCAACTAAAAAATCTTTAATAAAAATAAATTGGAGAAACCAATATTGGTTGCTGGGATTGAATATTCCACTTGGAAAGTCCGACCCTTATTTCATTAATAATTCGGTGCAATTTTTCATTCTTTCTCTCCCGAATTCATCTTTTTTTTTCTCAGGCTAGACCAGACATCACTCAAACTTTGTAAAACCTTCAGGAGGGAAAGGAATACGAGAAGTGTAAGTGAGATCGCCGCTCCCTCAAGTTGTTGGACTCTCGCCGCAAGTATCGGTTTAAATACCAATATCTTGGAAATAAACCTGATTAACCTAATTGTGGTACTAGGTATATTATCTTACTACGGAAAGGGAGTGTGTGCGAGCCGGATATCCAAATAGGGTAACTGGTTTTTTCCAGTCGCACTTGAATTGGGAGGAAGTGCAAAACCCCGATGAATTCCTTGTAAATGAATGTTATACAAGAACCGGAGCATTTCTTATAATCGACGAAACTTTGATTCTCATCGACCGATTCTCGGGACTACCATCAATATGGTTAAAGCCAAATCGCTTAAAGTCTTAACAGAATTGGGGTCTTCTTTCCCCCCCCCCCCGTCATGTAACCCAAGTTGCGATTGGAGATCTATCACTCGGTATAGGACGCTCGTATCGAGAATAATTTGATCTCTATTTTTCTTCAATATAAATGTCTATATACCTAAAACTATAGATATTAAAATATGTCGAATTTGCTAAATCTTGTTCAATTTTCTGAATAGACAACCCATACGAGATGAATACTATCTGGAAAAATCGGCTTTTGAGGATTTGAATAATCGTCCAGGAGAGCCCCCAATCTTTTTCAAATGTTGATTATTCCATCCGAGCCTATTCGGCGTGGACCCTACCAGTAAATAGAGAAGGAAAGGTGGCGAGCCCGTGTGTCAGGACATTGTTTGCTGGAACCTCCCGCCTAAGTGGGAGACACGGGCAGGAAAGCCGAATGGGTCGAAAGATCCATGTTCGGTTTGGGAAGAGATCACTAATCTCTGGGAATCAGAGGTATGTAATCCACTTTCATTGATCAATTTCTTAGAAAATCGTGAGAGAACAATCTTGAATACCATTCGGGATGCGGAGGAACGTCATAAGGAAGCTACGGAAAAACTTCAGGGGGCTCGTACTCGACTGCAACAAGCAAAGGTTAAAGCGGATGAGATCCGCATCAATGGACTTACACAGATGGACAGGGAACAGCGGGATCTTGTTGATGCAGCCGACGAAGATTCAAAGACATTAGAAGATAGTAAAAATTATACGATTCGCCTCGAAAAACAACGAGCAATTGAACAGGTTCGGCAGCAAGTTTCTCGACTGGCGTCCGAAAGGGCTTTGGAAAGTTCGAATAGTCGTTTAGATACTGAATTGCATTTGCGCATGATCGATTATCACATTGACCTGCTCAGAGCTACGGAAAACACATCTGATTGGTCTTGATTCCATTATTAGACCCCATTTCATTATGGAACAGGTTTCATTTTTAATTCTCTCTCTTCCAGTAAGATTTTTTTGGAAAAAAAAAAATGGTAATAAACATCCGACCCGACGAGATTAGCAGTATTATTCGCAAGCAAATCGAAGGATATGTTCCAGAAGTGAAAGTTGCTAATATTGGCACCGTACTCTAAGTCGGAGATGGAATCGCCCGCATTCATGGACTTAACAAAGTAATGGCTGGTGAATTGGTGGAATTCGAGGATGGTACAGTAGGCATTGCTCCGAATCCAGAATCTGATAATGTTGGGGCTGTACCGACGGGTGATGGTTTAACCATACAGGAGGGCGGTTCTGTAAGAGCGACGGGAAGGATTGCCCAAATACCAGTTAGTGAATTCTTTTTGGGTCGTGTCGTAAATGCCTTGGCCCAACCGATCGACGGGAAAGGTCAAATCTCAGCTTCTGAGTTTAGATTGATCGAATCCCCCGCTCCAGGGATTATTTCGAGACGCTCTGTGTACGAACCTCCACAAACAGGTCTTATTGCTATCGACTCAATGATCCCTATAGGTCGTGGTCAACGAGAGCTTATAATTGGGGATAGACAGACTGGTAAAACAGCGGTAGCTACAGATACAATTTTGAATCAGAAAGGTCAAAATGTTATATGTGTCTACGTAGCCATTGGTCAAAAAGCTTCCTCCGTAGCTCAGGTAGTAGATACCTTTCAAGATCGCGGCGCCATGGAATACACCACCGTAGTATCAGAGACCGCAAATTCTCCGGCTACTCTGCAGTATCTGGCTCCTTATACAGGAGCAGCTTTAGCTGAATACTTCATGTATCGCAAACAGCATACCTTGATTATTCACGATGATCTCTCTAAACAAGCCCAGGCTTACCGACAAATGTCTTTGTTATTAAGAAGACCACCTGGGCGAGAAGCATATCCCGGAGATGTTTTTCATTTACACTCTCGTCTCTTAGAAAGAGCGGCTAAATTAAGTCTTCAGTTGGGGGAAGGGAGCATGACGGCTCTACCTATTGTCGAGACGCAAGCGGGAGATGTCTCGGCTTACATTCCTACTAATGTTATTTCTATCACCGATGGATAAATATTTTTATCAGCAGATCCATTTAACGCTGGGATTCGACCGGCAATCAATGTGGGAATTTCCGTATCCAGAGTTGGATCTGCGGCTCAAATCAAAGCAATGAAACAAGTGGCTGGTAAATCGAAATTGGAATTGGCGCAATTTGCAGAATCAGAGGCTTTCGCACAATTTGCTTCTGACCTCGATAAGACTACTCAGAATCAATTGGCTAGGGGTCAGCGATTGCGTGAGTCACTTAAACAATCTCAGTCAGCCCCATTATCGGTGGAGGAGCAGGTAGCTACTATCTATACCGGAGTTAACGGATATCTGGATATATCAGAAGTTGAGCAAGTAAAACGATTCTTGATTCAGCTACGTGAGTGTGTAACAACCAATAAACCTCAATTTGGTGAAATTACTCGTTCCACAAAGGTGTCTACAGAGCAGGCAGAAACACCTTTAAAGGAAGCAATTAGAGAATCAACAGAACTTTTTCTACTGCAAGAGAAGTAACTAATGACGCGGAGGATTGTATTTGGGGAGTAACCCTCATTCCTTTGATCCATCTTGTGCCACTTCATCTCCGGCGACTGCAAAAGCAGAAGAATATTACTGAGACATATCGTGGTCAAAGTGTAGGCAAATCCCCTTGGGTTAGCAGGGGCTGAACACCGTTGCACCTCGAAATCCGTCGGCGTCTGGGGGAAGGGGAATACCAGATACCCTTTCCTTTACTGAGGATCGCGGCCCATAGTAGCGGGTTGCGGTAGTAACGTCCCCGCGATGAACCTTAAGTAAAACTTCATCAAAACGGGCAATGAATCGGTCTCATTTGCCTACCTTCGCGGTCCTAATGGCCGAGCCCGGGTGGGTATTGAAGCTGGCCGGCCTGGGCTCTCACCTAGGCTGCTCCCGGGGATTCTAGTAGCTAACCCCTCATCGGGAATAGTATAGTCTAGTCTCTTGCAAAGACTGGCTTGAGATTCAACGATCCTTGTCTACCAGGTATTTCTTATTAAGCACGTAAGGGACGACCCGACTGTGGGTCTAGGTTGTCCTCACCAGTATCTATCACCCCCACACTCTCTCTCTTCTTTCGTTTGAGCCAGGTGTAGGGAAGAACGGCAGCCAGTAAACAGAGTACGGCGAAAGCAACCACCTTAAAACAAAGAAGCTCTTTCTCGGTAAGGCAAAGCGTCTGATTTTCGATGGCATCTGGGAAAGCAAAGTAGCCCTTCCCCGAAGGGAGGGGCCGCCCCCCCGGGCCTGCAGGTTTCGGCGTTCGGCGGGAGGGTTGGACACTTCTCCACGATTTTTGACCCAACCGGGCACATGAGCTGGGGCGGGGTTAATCCACGACTGGTGAGCCTCCTCCAGCACTCTCTGGAGAAACGGCTGGCTTTTTTTCTGCCAGTGGCCGTCCGGGGGGGCGCATATCACATGAAGGTTCTTCACGTCAATAGAATTCCAAAACAAAAGGAGAGATTGCGTGAGGTGCCTCCACCAGGTTGATCTAGCCAATGCTCAGAGGGGCTGATATCATCATTCACAGAAATAGATAGGTGGGTTAATCCAGGAGGGCTGAAGTGTCGACGCAGCGACCTTAGACCCATAAAGAGGAAAGATCCCCTTAAGCACCTGCAGGGGAGGGGTGTCGGATACTTCCCGCTTCGAAATTGAGCCCCTACATCGATATACATAGTTATTTCATCGCACGGTATAGGCTGGCGCAACCCCGTCTAGTGGATCTAGTTTCTTAAATTGATATACTTGTTGTAGTGGATTGACACTGAGGAAGAAGTTATCGGTATGGAAAGCCGAGAATCCAACGATTAGCTGAGCAGATAGATCGGGATGGTGGGGGGGGGCGCAAACAAAAACCCATTGGGGCCCACAAGTATTCTTTTCATGATGTGTTGGTTGATATCGGGCCCATCGGGTCCCTGGCCATTCACCAACCGAACGTACTCAACTTCTTGTATCAAGAAGAGAAGCACACGGCAAGGTAGGCCAAGCCCGGGGAAATTATGAAGTTCCACAGTCCCCGGACTGTAAGATTGCAAGTTTTTTTTCCCAAGACTTTTTGATAATCCCGACGAGCGCCCGAAAGGAGTACGTTACGATGTAAGTGGGACAGAAAAGGAGGAAACAACTAGGTCCGGGGAGGGGACGAAGTAGGTGTTGTTCCAATCCCCTTTTTAGGCAGTCATAGTTACTCCAAATCCGGAATTACGTCCAATAGGATTTGAACCTATACTTAAGGTTTAGAAGACCTCTGTCCTATCCATTAGACGATGGACGTTTTTTTGTCTCAGTTTATAGGAAATAAATTGCTAAGTTAGGCGACTTCGTCGTGAACAAACAATAACTTTCGTTTGTTCGCGACGAAGTTGGTGAATAAGTAGCTAGTGAGATCGGCTTGCCCAAGACTCCGATGTTCTTTCTATTCGAGCGGGTAGCGGGAATCGAACCCGCATCAGTAGCTTGGAAGGCTAAAGGTTATAGTCGGCGGCAGTGGATGGTTCTGACATCGCTAATTCAGAACCGAACATGAGAATTTCTGTTCATTCGGCTCCTTTATGGATAGGAAAATAGATGGGGAAAAAAAAGCGGTGCAAAATGAGAATTAGAGGGAACTTACAGACCTAGCTAACTAGCTAAAAAGAAAACGAGATGGCTCTTTTTCTTTCGTTCAAAGAGTACGAGGTAGTGGAAATCACTCCCCCTAATGGGGGTTGACATTTTGTTAATACATCGTTTCTTTTTTCTACTTTTTTTTTTTCTAATTCTTTTAGAAAGTTACTTCGTTTCGAGAACGGGAGGTATCCATAACATCTATGTCAGTTTCAGTTCTGTCTTGCTTGCAGAAAAAATAATGTACTTTGTAGATGATCCCTTGGGAAGAAAAGGTGTTTACCAAAGGTAAACTTAATTAATTGGTATAGTCAATCTATTTTTTTTTTTTCTTTTATTTACTTCGTTCTTTCTTTCTACGGCAAAGAATCTTTAGGAAAATATTTTTCACCGAGTCGTAGAAGCAATTGTTATTGCCTAAGTGAGCAAATGCTGGATAATCCTGATAAACCAGGATTGATCTATCCGCAACTGTCAAGCTTGGATTATTATCCAAGGTTCAGTGACGATGAAACAAATATTTTAGATGTCTATCCATAGATTCTTTTTTTTTATCCCTTTTCATAAAGTGCTCTAAGATTTTTGTATACCGAAATGATTCCGCTTTGTCACTAGCCGGTACGGCTCCCAAAGTACGGGAGTGACGGGAATGATGCTTTCTTTTTTTACAACAAAAACTAGTAGAGATAAGTATATGTACTTTTGTAAAAAAGAAGTTTTTTGATTTGATTTAGTCGAGAATCGGTTTGAAAGATCCTTTAACTAGTCAAATCAACATGGAACGAATCACACTTTTACCACTAAACTATACCCGCTGCAATATAATTGCATTATACGAACTATATGTAAATCGATGAGACGTTTTAAAAACCCCTGTATTAACATGGGGGGCTCTGAGCCCCCCCCCCCCCCTCCCCCCCCACCCTCACCTATTCCCTTCTCTATTTATATATACCAACTTGGTATTTCGCGTGAAAGTTGCAACGCCTGCGGGAATGAAATCATAGATTACCCTTCCGAGCTGCCGATAATGCAATTACTAGCGGTCCCGATGCGACTACCAAAGCCAGAATAGCAAGTTGTGCAATTATTTCTAAATTCATTGTCTCTCCTTTTATCATTTTTCAGAGATACATCTCAATATCAAAATAGTTTGTTTCTCTTCTTATCCAATATTAGTAGAATGGAACAGATTTGAGTGTTAGTTCCGCGTAGCCATCACGAGCTGAAGATGATACAACGAATCAAAACCTATTGATTTACATAAATGAGATATTTTTATAAAAATATCTCTTTTTTTACCTAGACAGAAAGAATGGAGAGGTCGGGGAAAGTAATGGTATCAATTTCAGACACCAAAGTTATTTTGGCGCTTGTCAGCGATTCCGCAGCAAACATCTTAGCCCTGAGATTAGCCATTTCACTGCATCGTTAATCAATTGAATTTAGTCCGCGAAAACGATCTGGCTAATTTCGGCTAGTCCAGAGGGTCCCGAGTCTGCATCGGGCGAATAGCTGATTAGTACCCAAGAAATTCCATTTAGAAATCAATTATCTCTATGTCATCCCCCTCTTCTCCCTCAAGGAGGGGAAGGTCTTTAACGAGAGGAATAATAAATTCCTATTTAATACAAAAGTCGTCTGGAAGTCGACCCTACCACCTAATATGCAGGCGTGAGACAAATTTTCTATAAACTTCATTGTAAATATAGGTTGTATATAGATCGTAGGTATAGACTTCTAGTCCAACCTTGTGTTACAGTGAAAAAAAAAAAGTCTATTTGTTTGGAGAGGTGGCCGAGAGGTCTAAAGCGTCGGATTGCTAATCCGTTGTACAGTTTATGTGTACCGAGGGTTCGAATCCCTCTCTCTCCTTTACTGATATGTTGGCAGAGTTGTCTTAACGAGAAAAACAAGATATTGATCCTAACTCAATCTTTCCGTCCAGGGTTCCGTCCGGGGTCGTTTGACAAAAATCCGAAAACAAAGAGGGAGACAAAAAATATAACTACTGTATAGACAAATAGCTTAAGCGTAAGCATGATACAATCTCCATGTTCATAACTAGGGATAAAATAGAACAAAATACTCTCTTTTTTTTTTGACATCTTTAGTGATCTATTTCTATCTATTTCTATTTGTCTAGACATACAGATCTATTTCGTTTTTTCTTTTCAATTGGGAATAAAATCAGGTATTTATCAGTAAGACAATACTTTCCCCTAATAACCTTAATGAAGTAGATCTATCCTGCCAAGGCCTATTATTATTTTTTTTCTTACTGGAATAGACAAAGTAGGTGGATAAAGAGGAGTTGTATAAACATTCAATTCAATGAGCAGTTAGTTCTTGCCAACTCCGAGTCGTGAAGAAGGAGATAGATTCAATCTCATTACTTGATATGGGAATAAATACATGAGTCTTACTATCTTGGCTCGATGTACGATAGAGAAGAGAACTAAAAAGAAATCTCTTAAAATTGGTTTTTGTCTTAAACTGCGAGAGCCAACCCCCTCCCCCTCCTTTTTCTCTTTTCAATTTGTATTTTTTTAACTATCTTTTTTACCCCGTCGTAATAAGATGTGGCAGATAAAAAAATATCGATTTAATGGCTGTTTATTACCGAAAACTCACCGCGGCTTGCCAGACAAAAGCTAGGAGGAGGAAAAATACCGGTATTACTGGCATTACATCCACAATTGGATCGAAAATGGCATAAGCTTCGGGTAATTTGGAAAAAAAAGCATCATTGAGATGAAGGCTACTCTCCAGATAGGTGTCATACAAAACTATCATTTTCATTCTCCAATAACAAATAATTTTCCTTCGAGATGGTGACACTTCATTTATTGATTGGTCGACTCGTCAGGTATATACTATTCTATTATATATTCCTTCATGCAAAGAAGTAGAATCAAAGGATTCGATTTCGGACCAAACCAAATTACTAGTTGACTGGACTTGTGATTGAGTTCCTTTCCTCTTTATCGAATTCTATGTAATACTATTAATTTAGAACTGCTTCCATTTCTTGTTGTTACTGCTCTCGCATAGACAAGCTAATGGGAATAAAACTAAGTTGACAGGAAAGTTGAAGTGTGAGATATTGGTTATACCAATCACTTGTGGGGCGTGGCCAAGCGGTAAGGCAGCGGGTTTTGGTCCCGTCACTCGGAGGTTCGAATCCTTCCGTCCCAGTTTTTACTACAGAGAAAAAATAAATCTCTTAGCTTTCCACATACTAGAAGTTGGATAAGTCACAATAAGTCACAAATTCCAGCTCTGGCTCGCTATCACCCCCTTCCCCCCTTCTTTCTCTACCTGTTAATTTTCCCCCCCCCCCCCCCTATGGATCTTCCAGTTTATATTATGATGATAAGCTGCATATAGCAATAGATCCCTTTATGGTGCGAAGCAAAAAAAAACTGATACTAGAATTAAATTATGAAATTAGCTTATTGGATGTATGCTGGACCTGCCCACATTGGTACTTCACGAGTAGCCAGTTCCTTCAGGAACGTACATGCTATAATGCATGCCCCTTTGGGAGATGATTACTTTAATGTAATGCGTTCCACGTCGGAAAGGGAAAGGGATTTTACCCCAGTAACTGCTAGTGTAGTGGACCGTCACGTATCAGCACGCGGATCCCAAGAGAAGGTTATAAATAATATAAGCCGAAAAGATGAGGAATAATGCCCCGATTTAATTGTTTTGACACCTACATGTACTTCTAGTATTTTACAAGAAGATCTACAAAATTTTGTAGATCGAGCTTCTCTATCTTCCGAGTCTGATGTAACTCCCGCGGATGTTAATTACCATTGAGTCAATGAGCTTCAAGCGGCAGATAGAACTTTGGAACAAATAGTTCGACATTATTTAGATAGAGCTCGTAAACAAGGTACATTGGATCGATCTGTGACGGATGCACCTTCGGCAAACATTATAGGAATCTCTACCTTAGGTTTTCACAATCAACATGACTGTCGTGAATTGAAACGTCTACTTGGAGAATCGGGAATTTCAGTCAATCAAATAATCCCAGAAGGGGGGTCCCTTAGGTACCTAAAGGATTTACCAAGAGCTTGGTTTAATACAGTTCCGTATCGCGAAGTGGGTTTAATGACAGCAATCTTTTTGGAAAAAGAGTATGGAATGCCTTACGTGTCGGTAACTCCCATGGGAATTTCAGATACAGCCAAATTCATTGCACAGATGGAAGAGATTGTAAATGCGTGGGCTTCTGTACTACTAGAGAGAGAACTTAATTATAAGTTATATGTTGAAAATCAAACCAAATTTGTTTCTCAAGCGGCTTGGTTTTCAAAATCTATTGATTGTCAAAACTTGGCTGGAAAAGAAGCAGCAATTTTTGGCGATGCAACTCATGCAGCCTCAATTACTAAAATACTTGTTAGAGAAACGGGAATTCGTGTTAGGTGCTCGGGCACGTATTGCAAGCACGATGCAGAATGGTTTAATGAGCAGGTTCAAGGCCTACGCGATGAAATACCAGTCACGGAAGATCATACCAAAGTTGGAGATACAATAGCTCTCATTGAACCCTCCGCCATATTTGGAACTTAAATGGAACGTCATATCGGGAAACGTATTGACATCCCGTGTGGGGTCATTTCTTCACCAGTTCATATCCAGAATTTTCCTCCGGGATATCGACCTTTTCTAGGTTACGAGGGAACTAATCAAATAGCCGATCTAATATACAATTCATTTAATCTGGGTATGGAAGATCATCTGCTGGATGTTTTTGGAGGCCACGACACCAAAGAAGTAAGCACTAAGTCTCTATCGACCGATAGAAATCTCAACTGGACTTCCGAAGCTGAATCGGAGTTAAAGAAAATCCCTGGTTTTGTAAGGGGTAAAATAAAAAAAAATACCGAAGTCTTTGCAAAACAAAATGACATTACAGAAATTACAGTTGATGTAATGTATGCGGCGAAAGAAAAATCAAGCTCCTAATTTGATTTTTTGGTTCGAAATAAGTTTCAGGCTATTTAACATCAGTTTGGGAATACGTCGGTACCAGTAAGCCCAATTGAGGTCACTCACGGTAGCAATAGGTATTTAATAATAAGAGAATTCTTGGTTTCTAAATATTATGGTGAAACTTCGCTTGAAGCGACATGGTAGAAAGCAACGTGTGGCTCGAACATCGAGATCGTTCTCGCGGAGTCTAGTAACCGCCACTTACCAAATGGTAAGATGTTCCCGCTTCAACATTTGTTGAAATCCATTCAAGAATAAAACTTGAAGAATACCATCATATCTATTTGAATATCTTTATCTTTTTGGCGAAGGGTAGCGGTATCTACGGTTATTTTCGAAGAATGGAGCGGCAAAACTTCATAAGTTCGTTACATTTGTTGGATAAAAAGCTGTTTAGTGATTTCAAACTAAATCTCATTTGGATTGACTCGGTATTATCGGGGTGAAATGACTCAATCACTCAATTTTTATTGAATCTCATTTCGTTTCTGACACGCGTCATAAAAAAAAAATTATTCAATGAAATATTTTTTTTTTTGGAGGGGATCAATGGGGAGAGGTTTTGTTGCTACCCGCTCTCAATTAAAAAAACCCTTGGAGTTGGGCTTGAACCTAAGGATTCTCGGAATCGATCTACGAACGGGGGGATGTCCTACATCCAGCTGAATCCACTGGTAAGGAAGACGGTATGAAGCGGAAGAAACACGTAGATGCTCTCTTTTCTGTCATAGTTATGTTTCTTGCGGGGTAATTAAGTAGCACAAAGAGATAACTCAACAGGTGGGAAAATATCCACGTGGTACATACGTGAGTTAGGAGTATTTTTCTGCAACTGACTAGAAAAAAAGTAATTACCTATTTAAAAAGATAACTATTTAAATTGAAGTGGGGTTGTGGCTTAACTCAAGCCGTACGAAATCAATGTTTCATATACGGTTTTAAGGGGGGGGAGTACTCCGTGCGCACCTATCCCGATAAATCACCTATCGAATAGTTGCAATTGATGTTCAGTCCCGGCGAGAGGGGAAGGCTATTAAAGAGGTTGGATTTTACAACCCTCGCAAAGAGCAAACCCAATTAGATGGGTTTGCTATTAGGTCTCTCCTTGAGGAGGGGGCCCAAATAACAAGAACTGTTCGTGATATTTTGAAACGAGCAAAGGTACCTGGAGAGGTCGGAATCAACAATCAAAAATCAAATCTTAGGAGAATCTAATGGGCCCGACTTACAATTACTTCCAGGTGCTTTTTTATTATCCCTCTCTTCTAGTTATACTCTATATCTATGCCGTCTTTGTCATTCCTTCGAGAAGTAGACTACTCGGGAGAAACTACTGGTTTTCTATCAAAACTTTTTTTGAAAGAAGTGATATTGGACATATCTCTATGAGCTTTATGAAGAGGTGGAAGCGGGGATAAAAAAACAAGCAGTTTAAAGAAAATCTATTAATGCTATTACTCATCAATTCAACCTCTCCAACCCAAAACTGTTTTAGGAATTAACAATTGATTCCACATCCGATTCGGGGGTTTGGTACCTCTCACTGCGACCCCCCCCCCCCCTCTACCCTTTCAATAGATGATTACAGGTCGGCAAGTTTGCTTAAGTCGAGTAGTATTCTATTTGGGTTCATACCTCTTGATGAAATTGGGAAGTATTCACCATCTTTGCTTTGGGTATAACTTGCAGCTGTTTCAAAAAAAAAAGATATATATATAATTTAATTACAGTTTAGGTTCCGTTGAACCAAATAACCGTCTTTTTAAATGAACTATTTTATTTTCTCCATAAGATGAAAATGGAACTGCTAATACATTTGATCTTTCAACTAAATCTAATTATGGGGCATATCAATGCTTGGGAGCTACTCCGACGAAAACCTTTTATGGATCCCTTCCTAAATTTCAGAGTGAGGCATTACAAAAAATTAAGGGACTTGGTATTAACCACGAGTGTTTTCTGCATCCATCTCTTCTTCTTTTTAAAGATAATCTTTATTCAATTGCCTGTAAGCAGTACTCGGCTAGAGTAAACGTCGATTCAATTTTCGGGATGTATAGTATGATAGCAGCAAAGCGTTTGATTGGTGGGATGCGTCAGCAAGATTACTCAGAGATTATTTATTCGGAATTTGATTGAAACTAAACTGGGGGCCTGAACACGGATTTTTATCTCCATATGCTTCTAGAGACAACAAGCCTAGTTTTGGAAATACCTTTTTTGTATCGGGTAGCATTTGAAACAAATATTGATTCTAAATTTCTGCAGTCTATTCATTCAATATTTCTATTTTTGGAAGATAGATTACCTAATTCTAACCATGTTTTAGATACGGAAATACCACAGAATCTTCATTTAGAGACTCCAATTCGGCTGTTTCGCCGACGAATTCAAGATGCCCCATTTTTGCATTTATTGAGATTAGTTTTTCATAAATACAGAAGTTTGTGTGTGAAGATTTCCCAATGTCGGAAAGAAAAAGAACAGAAAAATATTGACATTCTACTTCGGAATTTTTATATTTACGAGATCGATTCGTTACTGCTAGTTCTATGGAAACAAGTGTGTAGATCACAATCGAGATATTTTGTATCTACTGATCGAACTAATATTATTCGGAAAGAGGGGTTTGCTTATCCGTACGGGTCTCAACTGGACGCAGCAAACATAAATTCTTACATTACTCAAAGTTTGTGCATTCACTACGGAAGATATAAAAATCAATCTCTTGTAGCTTGTGAGGGAACTCGGTATTTTGCAAAAAAATGGATTTCTTGTCTTTTGGTACTCGTTGAGTCCCACTTTCACCATCGAGCTAAATTTAACCAGATGCCTATTAAATTATTATCCAACAGTTGTATTTCATTTTTAGATTACATCTTGATTGTTCAATTGGTCTCAAAGAAAGTTGGAATTGAAACCACGGCGGATTGTTACATTAGTGCTTTAAGTGACGGGGAATTTTACCCCAAGGTCCCAATTTCACTGGTAATTAAGGCTATGTCAAAGGAACATTTTTGTGACAGTATCGGACGTCCTGTTAGGAAATTAGCTTGGACGACGTTAACAGATGATGACATTTTAAGTAGATTTGTACAAATCTGGAGGTTTTTTTCTTCGTATTACAGCGGTTCAGTAAATCGAGATGGATTGCGTAGGCTAAGACATATATCGCGCTTTTCATGTGATAGTACTTTGGCCGGTAAACACAAAAGCACAACACGTTTTTTGCAACGTAGATTTGACTCGGAAACGATCAAAGCATCCTCCGTATTTGCTACGCCTCACTGCTCCAAGAGTCAAGGAGTATGGAACTTGAGCTTGATTCGGCCTGTTTTATCAATCTCTAGCATATCAGAAATCTACGTCTAATGGATCAGACAAATCTTTTTTCTCCACTTCGTTGAATCAAACCTTACTGTTGAATTGAATTACTATTCAGATATACACATTATGATATTGCGATTTACATAGCCACATAGATACGAGAGTACTTAAATAATTAAATAATTAATTCATTTCTTTTTTCATTAGGGTTCAAATTTCTCATTTTATTTATAAATATCACCTTGATCTTTATTACGAATAATAGCAACTTTTTTGATTTATCAAATCTAATCTTTTCACTCGGTAATCTGTCAATTTTACCCGAATGTATTTCAATTTTTGGTTTAATTGCCATTCTTGTCATTGATTTGTCAAACAAAGGCAAAGATTCAATTTGGCTTTACAGAACTTCGTTAATAGCTATTTCAATTAGCATGGTTTCGTTACTATGCCAATGGAGAGTCGATTCCGTTCTGATTGTTCCTGAAAGTCTTCAGATCAATACTTTTAATAATATATTCAGATTATTTCTTTTGATTTGTTCGTTACTCTCTGTTTTATTATCGGTTGATTACATACGATGTACAAAAACGGCTTTGGCAGAATTTTTGGTATTTATTTTAACCGCAGTTTTGGGGGGGATGCTTCTCTGTTGCGCAAACGACTTGGTAACTGCTTATGTGGCCTTGGAGTGCTTAAGTTCATCCTCCTACTTTTTGTCTGGATATACAAAAAGAGATATAAGATCGAATGAAGCAACTACGAAATTTTCACTAATGGGTGGAGCAAGTTCCTCTTTTTTACTATATGGGTTTTCTTTATTGTATGGACCTTCTGGGGGGCAGCTTCAGTTCGATAAAATACCTAATGAACTCCTATATACCCAACATTCTGTTGCAATCTACACCTCTCTCGCATTTGTTGCAGCAGGAACGGCTTTTAAACTCTCTCTCGTCCCATTTCATCAATGGACTCCTGATGTATACGAAGGAGTGTGATTCGCTCAATAAACAACTTACTCATTGTGCGTCATTTCACAATAGTAAAATTGTTTGTTTATTTTGCCTCGTAAGTGCTTGGTAACACAAAAGTTTTCCTGAACTGGCAGTTGCGTCAACAACCCACTCTTACCGTATTGGAATCCGCATAAATTGTTTAATCAACCTCGTACGAGTAAAACAGAGTTAATCAAAAAAATTTGGTAAACATTTTTTTTTTACGGAGTTTCTATATTACGGGTAGGTTTAACGAAGAATGATTGTTGACGTGCATCCAGTAAAAAAAAAAATATTTTATTTATATGTATCTGTTTTTTGTATTTTTTTTTTTTTACTTTCGTTGTTGATAAGAAATCTATAGGGTCGATCCTTCAAAAACTAAAGTTGGTAAATTCTTTCAACATAAAAGATCATCCTAAGATGTCATTAATAAATTGATTTGTGCGCTTACTCGGAA